GTTATGAGCCCAAACGATAGATTCGATGAGTTCTTGCCAATACCCACGGCCACTAAATAGGAACATTAAACTAAAGGCCCAAACAAAATGAGCACCTAAAAAGAGAAGACCATAGGCAGATAATGAAGAACCATAAGATTGGATCACTTGAGAGGCTTGTGCCCATAGAAAGTCACGAAGCCACCCGTTAATGGTAATGGAACTCTGTGCAAAGTTTCCTCCCGTGATATGAGTTACCATTCCCTGATCACTTATACTACCCCAAACATCGGACTGCATTTTCCAACTGAAGTGGAATATCACTACCGAAATCGCATTGTACATCCAGAATAAACCTAGGAAAACATGATCCCAGGCGGATACCTGACATGTCCCTCCTCTTCCAGGTCCATCGCAAGGAAAACGAAAACCAAGATTCGCTTTATCAGGTATTAAACGAGAGCTACGGGCAAATAAAACGCCTTTAAGTAAAATTAATACAGTCACATGGATAGTAAATGCATGAATGTGGTGTACCAAAAAATCCGCGGTTCCTAATGGAATTGGTAACAAAGCCACTTTGCCGCCTACTGCTACTAGATCACCACCTCCCCAAGTTAAGCTGGTGCTCGCTGTTGCATCAGGAGCTGTTGAACCCGGTGCTAAAGCATGAGTGTTTTGTACCCATTGAGCAAAGATAGGTTGTAATTGTATAGCAGTATCCGAAAACATATCTTGAGGACGCCCTAAAGCGCTCATAGTATCATTATGAATATACAGACCAAAACTATGGAAACCTAGGAATATGCATGCCCAGTTGAGGTGTGATACAATCGCATCACGATGTCTAAGAACACGATCTAATAGATTGTTGTATTGAGTAGTTGGATCATAGTCTCTTACCATAAAAATGGCTGCATGTGCAGCGGCGCCAACTATGAGAAATCCGCCGATCCACATGTGATGTGTGAACAGAGAGAGTTGGGTGCCATAGTCAATAGCTAAGTATGGATAGGGAGGCATAGAATACATATGGTGAGCTACGACAATAGTCAGAGAGCCCAACATAGCTAGGTTAAGAGCTAATTGAGCATGCCATGAGGTGGTCAAGATCTCGTAAAGACCTTTATGACCCTCACCCGTAAATGGACCTTTATGAGTCTCCAAAATTTCTTTAAGGCTATGGCCAATGCCCCAATTGGTCCTATACATATGACCGGCTATCAGGAAAAGAATTGCAATAGCCAAATGATGATGTGCAGTATCGGTCAGCCACAGACCCCCCGTGACTGGATTTAGTCCTCCACGAAAAGTTAGAAATTCTGAATATTCCGACCAATTTAGGGTAAAAAGTGGGGTTAATCCCTCAGCAAAACTAGGATAAAGTTGAGCTAAAAGATCGCGATTCGAAATAAATTCATGGGGAAGAGGTATCTCTTTAGGATCCACTCCAGCATCTAGGAGTTGGTTAATAGGTAAAGAGACGTGTACTTGGTGTCCTGCCCAAGATAGAGACCCAAGTCCTAGTAACCCCGCTAAATGGTGGTTCAACATGGATTCTACATCTTGGAACCAAGCCAATTTTGGAGCAGCTTTGTGATAATGGAACCAACCAGCAAAAAGCATTAACGCTGCAAAGATCAATGCACCAATTGCAGTGCAGTAAAGTTGTAATTCACTAGTTATTCCAGATGCTCGCCAAATTTGAAACAAACCAGAGGTTATTTGTATCCCTCGAGAACCTCCACCTACATCCCCATTCAGTATTTCTTGACCTACTATTGGCCAAACTACCTGAGCACTGGGTTTTATGTGAGTAGGATCACTCAGCCATGCTTCATAATTGGAGAAACGAGCGCCATGAAAGTACATCCCACTTAGCCAAATCAAGATGATGGCTAGTTGACCGAAATGAGCACTAAAGACTTTGCGGGAGATCTCTTCCAAATCATTGGTATGGCTACCAAAATCGTGAGCATCAGCATGTAGATTCCAGATCCAAGTAGTAGTATTAGGGCCTTTAGCTAGTGTCCTTGAAAAATGCCCAGGTTTGGCCCATTTTTCAAAAGAGGTTTTTATAGGATCCCTTTCCACCACAATCTTTACTTCTGGTTCCGGTGAACGAATAATCATTGAGTTCTCCTCTTTCCGGACGAGACATAAGAAGAAACCCGCCAACAGTAATTAGTGAACTTCTGATAGATATATGTTTTCAACCCGTTCTTCTCTTTCTTTTCCAGTTCATGACCGGAGCGACTATGATACGGAGTCAATCTGGGGCAGGTGTTCAAATTTATTATGACATATCCCTGAGGTGCTCAATGGACCATTGCAATTCAGGAAAAATCTTTCCTCGTGTGATGTAAAAAGTATTTATCGGTGCAATGATCATTATCATATGGATATCTATATCTAGATATAGATATATCTAGATATAGATATCCACACAGATACCCACATATGTCATATCATATATCACATGTCATTATGGATCACAATGACTTGAAATTCTTCATGGATCATTGAAGAGACATCTCTGAATTTCACCTTATTCAATAGATCTATTTCATTAACAATCCATAAAAGGTATTATTTGCGATATTGTCGATCTATTCCCATGAATAGATGCCGAAATAGGATCAAATTAAAAAGAGTATTACGAAATCATTCCATTGATCTCCCCCGGAGAATCAATATTTGGTAATTTCAAAAAATGATTAGGAATAGAGATTCTCATTCGCCAAGGCGTCCTGTAATCTTTAACCAATTTTGTGCTTCAATGTAATTGCCTGGAGCAAGCGCTATGGCTTGTTTCCAATACTCAGCAGCTCGATCGGACCAAGCCTCCGCAGTTTCAGGATCTCCCTGTCGAATGGCCTGCTCTCCCCGGTCGAGATAGGTCAACTTGGAAAAGTTTCCTTCCCTTAGAACCGTACTTGAGAGTTTCCTACCTCATACGGCTCAATCAACTATTATTTGTATTTGGTCCTCCACTCAAAATTCAAAATATATCATTGAAGAGAATTCATTGCAAATGGGTTCCATTTGATTAGGTCAATTGAAGGACCAAAAAGGGTCAATGACATGAGTTTTAACTTCACTTTTGATCGGATTTTATCTTTTCTCCCACTCTCAGAAAGAGAAAGTAGAGAAACAAAGATCTCTACTTCAAATCATCCAAATAGAGGTCTTTTTGAGAGGTAACTATCTCAATTTTGCATAGAAATTTTTAGAAGTACTTCCCATCTGGAGTTGATGGGAAAGTGCCTTCTTCTATCTTTAGGATCTGATCCTACACCGCTGCTCGATAGCTTAGTAGATCAACTCTATTGCATAAGTTGATCCCTGACTTTTGTGAGTGAGCAGATCTCATTGTATCAGCCCGAATTTTCAATAATTGATCTTTACGGTGCTTCCCCCATCAATCGAATTCATTCTTTTATCCATGGAGTATATAGGCTCTGCTTATCCATTCATATTCGGGCTCCTATGAAGGATGGTCTTTTTATTACAGCTGATAAGAAACCGTTATTTCGGACGGCGCATATGTAGAAAGCCTTTTTCTTTGTCCTTCCCCATAGCAGTTCCTAACTGATCTATTCCATAGCACAGATAGCCGCACGTAATGACAGATCACGGCCATATTATTAAAAGCTTGTGGTAGGGATGGGTTTCGTTTCAATGCCTGGAAATAATATTCCAAAGCCTCGGTATGCTCTCCGTTACTCATGTGGATAAGACCTATATTATATAGTATATAACTTCGATCATAAGGGTCAATTTCCGGTCGCATAGCTTCATAATAATTTTGTAAAGCTTCCGCATATTCTCCTTCGGATTGAGCTGACATCCGTTACGGTCGTTCATTCAATTGAAATGATCTCCGTTCCAAAACCGTACGTGAGATTCTCACCTCATACGGCTCCTCCTTTATAGTACATAATAAGGGGAATAACCCGTAGAATTGAAAAAAGATTATTACCCAACATTTTGAACTAACAGGGGCTAGTGTCTTTCCAATGAGTCTCTAGCCATCCTTATCGCAGAGATTCTTTCCTGAGCACTGAGGATCTTAGTGCTAAAAATGGAAACTCTAACAATTCATTTGTCCTTAACGCCCTGTATTTTCTAGGAATTAGCCACTTCAACGATCTACGATGGTTATATCATATGGATACCCGAGGTACAAACGAGATGGATGTTTGTTGTCCCAACCATTCTTATTAGCCCCCATAAAAGGGGTAATGCGTATGAACTATAACGAAGCTTTTGTGTTGTTGATTTCCACATGTAGTGCTTTTCCCCTATGCATGCCTATTAGATAGACTCGACCATACAAAGCCTATTCCATAGGTGTAACCTTTCGCTCGATACTGGGATCTCTAGGAGATCAGGGCATCCAAGGTTGCATCAACCGGGGATACACGACAGAAGGAATTGTTTCATCTCCAAAACTCACCTTCACTAAGCGTAAGTTTTCTTTGACTCAATATTATTTTATTTCCGAATCCCGTCTCCCCCCCCCCCCCCCCCCGAGAGGGAAAGAACGGAAAAAAGATCGAATCACACCATCTCTGTAATAGGTAAATGCCTCTTTTTCCCCTGGAGCTGTGGGGATTATTCGCAATAGGATATCCGCTACAATTGTGAAGGTCTTATCAGTAAAATTGTCATTTCTCTGAGATCTAGGCATAGTCAGTTATAGATTTGATAATTCTTCTCATTCCCTTTTTCCGGAAATGATCCCATGAACAAAAGGATTTTCCGGTGCACAATACCATAGAAATCGATTTTCTTACGATCGGAAATATGTGAACATTCCAATTGATTCTTCTATCTAATAATAGATAGACTAATAATAGATAGATGGGGAATGCTCGGAACAATTTGATGTTCATTAGTAATATTGACCAATAAGCAATAGAAAAAGATTCCTATTCAAGGAACTGTTTCTACATATTCCGTGAACTCGATAAGTTATCATTTTCATTTGGTCGTGATCCGAACGAAAGAAATAATAAAGAAGTGAAATGATCATTGCATAATGAGAATCAAATGACCATCAATTATATGTGCATATATTTATAATATGATCATCATGAGACAATTTATACAATAAATTGTTGTCGAAGAATTCTTCCTAATTATTACATAATTGATACCAGACAATCATTTTGTAATTGATATATGATCATGATATGGAATGGATTAGTAATCCATTCCAATTTCTCAATTGGATCGGGAATATCAATTCAAATAGGATGAGATCATCGGATCAACAAGGATGAAGATTTCCTAAAAGAAGAGGAAGTGCTGGAAAATTTTTGTCCCTTCTGGGGATTGAATAAGTATTTTTACCTTCGCAAAAGGATTCAGAACTGATCGTATCCGAAGAATAAGAATTCCTAAGGGACTTGCTATCCATCAATTCCGTGGATTAGAATCGGAAGATCTCGTAGGAAAGATGGCCGAGCGGTTCAAGGCGTAGCACTGGAACTGCTATGTAGACTTTTGTTTACCGAGGGTTCGAATCCCTCTCTTTCCGCACCTTAACTTTCTTATTATTCCCCATCGTTCTGTTCTCCCAATAGATCGAATCCCAAAGGGATGATCTTATCATTCTGAGATCAATCCCCTCCTATTTCGTGATATAGGGAAATAGAATAAACGTCGATTCGTGATATGAGAAAGTAAAAGAACATTGGGAAAAAGCGGACGATAAATGAAAGTATCATTAATGATCATATCGTATAATAGCGTACGGGGGGATGAACAAAGATAAGTCGAATCCCAAGAATCGAACAATTCTATCTACTCGTCTCCTTAAAGAAAAAAGAGAGAAACATAATTGTCTAGATGTACAAGAACCTCTCTTTTTCATTCTCAATTCAAGCTTGACGGGAATAATATTCTACAACCAGCAATTCATTGATCTTTAAACTGATCCATTTACTATCTATTATTTGATTGACTAATCCCTTATATTGTGACGAATGAAGAGTCAAATGATTCGGCATTTGATCCTTCTGGGATAAATCGAGATTTTTCCCGATCATAGCTCTCGATCTCCGTTGATCTCTTATAGTAATAACATCTCGGGGTTTGCAACGATAACTTGGTATATCTACCACACGATCATTGACCAGGATATGTCTATGATTAACCAATTGTCTGGCTCCAGGAATGGTAAGAGCCATACCCAATCGAAAAATAATATTATCCAAACGCATTTCAAGTAATTGCAATAGGATCTGGCCCGTTGATCCTTTGGCTCTTCCAGCAATACGAACATATTTAAGTAATTGTCGCTCTGTCAGTCCATAATGGAAACGCAATTTTTGTTTTTCTTCCGGACGGATACGATATTGAGATATTTTTCTAGAAGAAGATTGATTGGTAGGATCATTCCTGGATTTCGGTCTTTTATTAGTCAGCCCTGGTAAAGTTCTTAGACGACGTATTATTTTTAAACGAGGTCCTCGATAACGGGACATAAGAACTCCTTCTTTTACGAAATGAACAAATAGTACTGGAAAGAAGAATAGTATGAATCGTATAAACATCAAAATGGAGAACAAAGATCTCTTGAAAAATTGGTTTGGAGAGATCTAAATAGATCTGCTCCATTCAATAACCCATTCCGTTTCTAGTTGAAAGTGATCATGGCATAGCGGACCCGTGAACCAACGATCAGAAGAAAGAGGAATCTTCCCCATATTCCTTGATCCTAACAAAACATTATAGATCATGAGGAGGAATGAAGGGAATAACAAAGAGCCGGCTATCGGAATCGAACCGATGACCATCGCATTACAAGTGCGATGCTCTAACCTCTGAGCTAAGCGGGCTTGTATGAATAAGCCATAACTGCATATCATTAGTATGATATTCATCAATATATTCGGAATCTTAGCAATTATAGCTAATTGAGCTCAATGACGCAATCCAGATTCCAATGAAACATTGCTTGGATGTGGATTCGTTCGAGAGAAAGGAAGGGAAGAAAGGATCAATTGATATTGATCGTTTCACTATTCCAAATCAAACAGAAAGGGAAAAAACATTGCGCGGGAAATGCAGAAATGATAGAATCATTTTCAGTCATACTAGATGATAGTGGAGATGGTAAGAGAGAAAGAAATAAGAGAAGACATCTCTCCCAGTACCGAATGGATATCCAATGAATAACTCTGATGAAAATGGAATAATAGGATGAGATTACAGTGGGATCTCGTTTTTCAAAAGGGGATATGGCGGAATTGGTAGACGCTACGGACTTGATCGAGTTGAGCCTTGGTATGGAAACCTACCAAGTGATAGCTTCCAAATCCAGGGAACCCTAGGACATTTAGAATGGGCAATCCTGAACCAAATCCAGTTTACAGAGACAATAGTTTCCTTGACTAGGAAGAGAAAGGATAGGTGCAGAGACTCGATGGAAGCTATTCTAACGAATGAATATTCTTTTCCCCAGTGCTGCATCTATGGAATAATCTTTACATTTACACTCCAAAAGTGGGAATGGTCCATACTATCAAGCAAAGTTCATGATCGGGACTTGAATCATTTTATGCATTTCACTATTAGTGAGACGCTTGGGTCAATTTTAAGTTAAAGGAATAATTCGACATTAAGTAATCCAATGATTAACTTCACCTCCCTAAAGAAAAGAGGAAGTCGGATCGATTCCTGGAGTGAATTTTTCGACGAGGATAAAGATAGAGTCCAGTTCTACATGTCAATGCCAACAACAATGCAAATTGCAGTAAGAGGAAAATCCGTCGGCTTTATAGACCGTGAGAGTTCAAATCTCTCTATCCCCAAGTCGAGTTCGTTCCCGAATGACTGATTTCTCTTTTTTTTTTTTTTTTTTTTTTATACAATTTCGAATTTGTAATTCTCACTTTCGAATTGATTCTTTTTATTCACCCCCCCCATGAAGAAATAGAAGTAGGAATCTCTCATTATCTATAGATAGATATCTAGATCTCTATCTATATATAGAGATCTAGATATCTGAAATATCCAATCTGGATAGAGAATTGAAAATTCTTCGATCGTTAGCAGTCCTTCTCATGAATGGTTACTTCCCGTAAATTTTGTTCGAAAATAATTTTTTAACTAGGAAAAAAATCCCCATTTTTTATGGTCCCTTCAGTTGACACAAGTTCAGGTCCTATGTTAGAATGATGCACAGGGAAGAGCCGGGATAGCTCAGTTGGTAGAGCAGAGGACTGAAAATCCTCGTGCCACCAGTTCAAATCTGGTTCCTGGCATGCGAACTCATAGATCGAGAAATATCTATCTAGATAGATGGATATCTATTGGCATACATACTCATCCATATCCATATACCTAGATCATAATACACAGTTATCCATATTCATATTTATGTATCTATATGTACGTACATATTTATGTATTTATATGTACGTACATATAGATCCCGATCATAATAGATGAATCAGCATGTTCCGTTCTCTTTCTCCCTTTTTGTTCATATTGTCCTTCCCCGTTCCAATTGGATCTCGATACCCCGTGCGTATATAAAAGTTGGTTCGAAAACTCGGAAATACGGAATTGACAGTGTAAATAGATAGGATCTATTCTCAACTGGAATTGGTACAAGTGAAATCCGATCTTTCTCTTCCTTTTTGTATATTATAGAATGTGTACGTGGTACATGGTTTGTGATGCGTAAACGAATTTGATTCCTTAATTTATCCCGAATAGGTTTCTTCCAGATCCAAGAATGTAGGATGATGTAAATGGATAAGGGATTCCATTACGACACTAGCAGAAGTCTATTTATCTCACTCCATCGAAAATATGATATATTGTTCAAATTGAATATTTCAAATTGTAAGAGCGAAGATTGTTTACTTTTATTCCATTCAATTTTATTCCATTCAATGAGCATCCTGTATCTCGTAGAAATTAGGTGTAATATAATCTTTGCGTAGAGGCCAACCAATCCAACTCTCAGGCATCAATATACGTTTCAGGCGTGGATGACTTTCATGAAGGATTCCCAACATATCATAAGATTCTCGTTCCTGAAAATCAGCACTTTTCCAGATCCAGAAAATAGACGGAATTCTGGGATTTTTCCTTGGGACAAAAACTTTTATACATATCTCTTCAGGTTGATCCGCATCATCCTGTATATTTGTAAGGTGATATACACTAGCCAATGATCCCCCCGGCGCTACATCATAGGCACACTGAGAACGGAGATAATTGAAACCATAAACATATAAAGCGACAGCTACAGAGGCCCGATCCTCAGATTTTATCTGTAAAGTTTCTATGCCCTGGTAATCAGAACCCAGAGGTCTGTGAGCTAACTTATGCTTGGCTAGCCAAGCGGATAATCGACCCTGTACTTCATTAGTCTTTCTTGTAGGAGTATCCGTATAAGTATTTAACATTTCCAATGGAATTTTTGAAAATTGATTTCCTGTTCGTTACTCTTTACAAAATATTCTTCATTCCTCGATTCCTGGAAAGATACTGAATTCTCGTATTTTACAAAATCGGAGGGTATCTCTGAAGTAGATTCAAAGGTTTTGGAAAGTATCTCTGAAGTAGATTCAGATTGAGGTTCGGGAGATTTATGGAGTAACTTCTGATCATAGTTTCCAGTATAAAGACTGGATCCAACACGAAACTTATGATTTTGAGTGAAATATCTCTTTCCTTGTTGGAGTTTGGTCCTATCTTCATATATTTCTCGAGCTACCTTTTTACGAAGTTTTATTATAGCATCTATAATAGCCTCTGGTTTTGGGGGGCAACCCGGCAAATAAACATCTACGGGAATTAATTTATCCACTCCACGAACGGTACTATAAGAATCTGTACTGAACATTCCTCCTGTAATAGTACATGCTCCCATAGCAATTACATATTTTGGTCCGGGCATTTGTTCATATAATCTCACTAAAGAAGGAGCCATTTTCATGGTCACAGTGCCAGCTGTTATGATGAGGTCGGCTTGTCTAGGACTAGATCTTGGTACCAGACCGTAACGATCAAAGTCGAATCGTGAACCTATTAATGAAGCGAATTCAATAAAACAACAACTAGTACCATAAAGAAGCGGCCATAAACTGGAGAGTCTGGCCCAATTCGACAGATCATTTAGGGTAGTTGAAATAACTGAATTTGGAGTTGTTTGACCAAGTAAAGGGGATTCTGTAGAACCCATCACTGGTTTTATGCCATTTTCTACTTTCCCTCCACCACCCAAATACTCGGAAGCTAAGACCATTCCAATGCTCCTCTTCGCCATGCATGAACTGAACCAACAATTAGGATAAGCACGAAAATCGAAGCTTCTATAAAGGTAGATATACCCAATATATCGAAACTCATAGCCCATGGATAAAGAAAAACTGTTTCAACATCAAAAACAACAAAAACCAAAGCGAACATATAATAACGAATCCTAAATTGTATCCAAGCATCTCCCATTGCTTCTATACCGGATTCATAACTAGTGAGCTTCTCTGGGCCTTCGCTAATGGGGGCTAAAGCTCTGGAAATTAGGAATGCCAGAATAGGCATGAGGCTAGATATTAGTAAAAAGATCCAAAAAGTCTCATATTCAAAAAGTAGAAACATGAATATACTCCTGTGAAATAGATCAAATTATTCCATTTTCCCGTAAATGGATTCATCACTCCTCTCCCAAAAATAGAACAATTGATTTTCATCGATCTACATATTACTATTTTGTCCAAGGCTTATTCCAAAATTCATTCAATGAAATATTACTCGTATATGTGATATGTAGAAGTATTACGTATTTATCTGGGAGAAATCAACTTATTTCACCCCCGGTTATTTCAGAAGTGAAAAGTCTGGTTAATCCTTCCTCCCCCGTATCAGTCATTTATATACTTTCATTTACCGTCAAACAATAAAAATTGATTCTTCTTAGAAATCGATCTTGCAATAACACAGTTTTGCACATTGGTTCGGCGAATTACACGTGATTCGAGTTGTAACGAGAGACATGGCCTGATGTAATGCAAGGAAATGTCCAGGAATTTATATAAGAGCTTAGGATTTCTTGTATGTTCTATTCCGATATTTGAATCTTGTCCATCAAAATATGGATCTTTCTCATTGGAGGGTCGTTCTTTTCACTGATGCGTCGTTCGACTCCATCTGCTTGTTTCATATCCGAATTTCTTTATACCCATATTCAGTTTATCTATATATTCCATTGAACCCCCAGAAACCTATCCATCTCTTATAACAATAAAAAGGCTTATGTATTCAATTTGTAGAATTATGCCTTTTCGGCATGGTCCATCTCACACGATTGCCCTTAGGGACAATTGAGTTCTTTGTCAGATACTTATGTAGGTAATGGGACAAGTGTAGAAATTTTCGGGTTTCCGGATTCATCAACGGAAGGAAATAGTGAACATTTCACAATATTGGGAGAATATGAGAAGGGGGAAATCTCAGTTGTCAGAGATTTGGAATGAATCTTCAAACAATTGTAACGTGCGTTGATGCTTTGGTTCGTTATACAAATGATTCCAGGAGTAGGATTCAATTGGATCGTCCATTCGTAGTATCCAGATCCATTTGTAGTACTGAAGAAAGAGAAAAAGGATCAAGTGACCATGGAAATGAATGGGTCAATCTCGCGGAGAATGAAGCTTATTAATAGATGAATCCGACCAGTACTATGTATTTAACATGTGGACAGATATAGAATTGATTCCGTTCGATAATATGCCGGATAAACTATTTCCCCCGGAGCTTCATTCAGTAATATCTTTATCGATCCCGTAACAGGGATTGATCCGTCTATTAAAGATAAAAAGTACTAAGGGGTTATTTCCTCTGTGATATGACTTTTGATTCAGGATCAAGACAGTCGTTCCATTCCGGGAATATGAATTGGAATTCATAAAGGTCCAAGTCTATTTGTGCCTTGTTGACCCGGCCGGGCATTGAACGACAAATACTACTTTAGGATTGATGGACAATATTAAGCGATCCTATAACTTCTGTTGATGTAACCGCGTTGATCGAACTGAACAAGTTTCTGGTCGCACCCCTCCCTAGGTCAACAGGATAAAGATTCCAGGGCATCCCGTAATAGGAATCTTGAATAGAGCAAGAAACAATTCCTGTTCCAATCACGACGGTAAAACTAGCTGAACTGGGAGTGATCTACGGAGGATACTTCGAAGAATACGTTACCGACCAATCCAATGGACCAATCAGGGGAGAGAGGCGGACGTTTATACATTTCAGAACGATTTACATAATGTTTAGAAGGTAACTGATCCAGGTTATTCCATCGTAAAGTAGGGGAGGAATCCGGAGATCTCAGATTTTCCTTGGATAAGCCTACCCAAATAGGATCCTGATCTTACCAAGGAAGGTCCACATCAATTCGAATTATGGAATGATGATGAGCAATCGGAGCGGATCGATCGGAATAACAGAATGAATCCTGTACAATAATGGAGGAAATACCTAATCACTCGGCGGATGAATTATGCCAAGTTTACGATCTGCCGGAGAGGGGGGGGGACCTATCGGAATAAAAATTCCAACCGAACGACTCTATCTGCTCATTTTCTGTTGAGACCTACAAAAGAGTCTTATTCTCGGAGACGATGCCCATCAATTATTCTCCGCGTTATACACGTTCTCAGACACGCTGCTGAGATGATATGATCGTACGTTTACTCTCGATCGAGATAACAGCCGAGTTTCCATGGGTAATTCATAGAAGTTCTCGTGATCCATCGTACGTATTGTATATTTACAATACAAATAATTAATCCTTTTCGAATCTCACATTACTCGACGTTGATTTCCGTACATGCTATACGAGTATTCTGGCTACTCCAGGGGATGGCTGGCATCGAGCCTCTTTCTTTGGCAATAGATTCCATTCCAACTCTTAGGCATATGTTTAGATCAATAAGGATAGATCCGACGCATTCAGGAAAACACCCGAGACCACATATAGGTCTAAATAGAGTACACGTCTCTGATCCAGATCAAATGGGAAATTTTGATCGGATCGAATAGACCCCGGATCAATCTTATCAGGGTTATCATATGATGAAACGTTGTCCCATTCTGGATCGTTTCATTTCGATGAGAGATCGATTTTAAGAAAATCGTTAGATTCTCTCCATTCATCCACCCAATAACCTAAGTCTTATTGGGGTGCTCTAGATAGAATGAATTCTAATATGAATCGGTCGAAGTCCCTTTCATGGAAGTCGAATTCTTGAGTATAAACTTCAGATCCAATTGTACCTAATAGTGGGACTAATACAAACTCTTTGAATGAATAATTGGATACTCCAGAAAAGCATGGGGCTTTCCAATCCAATATTTGTATCTAATAAGTATGCTCATAATTTTCATGATTACAGGATGAACTTTTCACGTTTTTGTCAGCAGTTTTTGGATCTGGATATGCTTTTATATCTCAGAACCATTCAGAACTTACTGATATCTCGATAGGATCAAAGTGATAGAGAATATCGTGATCCACAAATTGTCCTCTTTTCCTACGGCTCCGGGCTATCAGTTTCATAAAGGCTGTTGATAAATACGTATTTATTTGGATCTCGGGACATTTCGATGAACATTGTGCAAATCGGGGTATATATAGAATACTTCATTCTATAATTCATTTGATCTATGAGTACCTCTTATATGAATTACGGCCTTGCCCTTCGTAAATTATGTCACGATTAGTTTCATTTCTGCGATACGAACTATTTAGATCGGGCAGATACCTTTCTAGATCTCCCTTTAGTCATTCATTACACCAGGAGTCCCCTGCATCTGTTAGACCAATGAGGTTTTGATGATCGATGCTAATTATTATTCGACCGAAGTTCTCAAATAGATTCAGACCTTACAGATGTACTGGGACAAATCATTGTGACCTTGCTTGGGGTTATCGGAGGTGTATTAATAACCCCTCAATAATGGGTGATAAGAGCATATCAACATGTCAGTCATGTGTTACTGATTTTTATAGATCAATAAACAAGGGATCATCATAAGTTAGATGATCTGCCCCGTTCCCACGTTCCTATCGATCTATTCATGGGCATATAAGAATAGTTGACAGTCTCCAAGAGACTCTTTAGGACTGAGTCATAGGTAATAAGGGATATAAGGATAAAGAAGTAATATAGTAATACCAAAACTCAGTGGAATGTATAGGGCTATACGGGCTCGAACCGTAGACCTTCTCGGTAAAACAGATCAAAGTTATTATTATCGAAATGATTTGAACTGTTCCAAAAACCCAACATGCATTTTTTTTGCATTGGGCTCTTTCATGAACTGATGGATCGATCAGTTAGTCTGCCATTCTTTCCTTTCCAGAAAGATAATAAGATGGCTCCGTGTGCTCCAAGTTATTCTTTTTTTTTTTCGGAAGCAATCCCAAAGTGATTCAAAAGGTTCGTTCCCTCGACGTAGGTCTGCCTCGTTCAAGCACAGATTGAACCCAAATAGAGTCTCTATCGCTCTGAAAGTTAAATATGAGACTCCATACACCTCAAAGTTCATAGAGCGAAAAGAAGATATTTTGAGGTCCCCGTATTGTACTCATTATGCCTAGCATTGAATGAACCTGAGATTTACCATATCAACTAGATCCGGAATTGGAATCAGATCGAACCTCATCCTTGTCATGCTATTGTTCTCCCAGATCGATCGATGGAGTAAGACATCAGTATTTCACATAAGATCTATTTCATGGATCAGATGAATCGATGAACTCTCTTGAAAAGCATTGGCGCACGTGTAAACGAGGTGCTCTACCTTGCTGAGCTATAGCCCTTGCTATTCTTAATGATACACTATCATAACCAAATGGATCCCCCTTTGTCAAGGTGGATATTTCATGATCTAATACGTCCCAATCAGTTCAATCCTGCCAGGGACATATTGTTCATAAGTTCAATTCCATTTAGAATGTTCATAGATCCAACTCTATTTATGATGATAAATGACCTACTTAACTCAGTGGTTAGAGTATCGCTTTCATACGGCGGGAGTCATTGGTTCAAATCCAATAGTAGGTAAAACTTATTAGATGTCATTTACTTTGGTATCTAATAAGTTTTACCTGCTATTGGATTTGATTGGAATAAAGAATCCATTTTCAATAATTATCCGAAATCCTTACGTTAATTAGAGACGGAGGGCAAAATAGCACTGATAGCCTCTAATCGTGTCCTGGCTCTTCTGAGAGCTACATTAGCTTCAATCACTTGTCTCTTGCCTTCAGCTCGAGCTAGGTCAGCTTCAGCTATTCGAAAAGTTTCCCGAGCCTCTCGAGGATCGATGTCAATACCTTTCTCTGCATCATTTACCAATATGGTGATTTTATTATTGTCTATCCTGGCGAAACCGCCCATCAAAGCCATAGTAGACCATTGCCCATCGAGACGTATTTTTGTGATCCCTATATCTAAAGCTGCAACAATGGGAGCATGATTTGGTAATACGCCAATTTGACCGCTATTGGTAGATAAGATGATTTCTTCAACTTCTGAATCCCAAACAACTCGATTAGGAGTCAGTACACGAAGATTTAGGGTCATTTTTTAAATTAATTCTCCACTTTTAAGTTCATAGCCTTCGCGGTAGCTTCATCAATGTTACCCACCAAATAAAAGGCCTGTTCGGGAAGACCATCTAATTCTCCGGAAAGGATCATTTTAAAACCTCTAATTGTTTCTACGAGACCGACATATTTACCCGGGGAACCAGTGAATACCTCTGCTACAAAAAAGGGTTGTGATAAGAAACGTTCAATCTTTCGTGCTCTTGCTACGGTTAAACGATCTTCTTCTGATAATTCGTCCAGTCCAAGAATAGCTATAATGTCTTGAAGTTCTTTATAACGCTGTAAAGTTTGCTTGACTCCTTGTGCAGTTTCATAATGTTCTTCGCCCACGATCCAAGGTTGGAGCATGGTCGATGTTGAATCTAAAGGATCTACTGCTGGATAGATGCCTTTGGCAGCTAATCCTCTCGATAATACGGTAGTAGCATCTAAATGTGCAAATGTTGTAGCAGGAGCGGGGTCGGTCAAATCGTCTGCAGGTACATAAACTGCTTGAATGGAGGTTATAGATCCCTCTTTGGTAGAAGTAATTCTTTCCTGCAAAGAACCCATTTCTGTACTAAGAGTTGGCTGATAACCCACAGCGGAAGGCATTCTGCCTAATAATGCAGATACTTCTGATCCCGCTTGGACAAAACGGAAGATATTGTCGATAAATAAAAGTACGTCTTGCTCATTGACATCTCGGAAATATTCAGCCATGGTTAGGGCGGTTAACCCAACTCTCATACGAGCTCCTGGTGGTTCATTCATCTGGCCATAGACCAGAGCTACTTTCGATCCCGAGATATCTTGTTCATTAATTACTCCCGATTCTTTCATTTCAACGTAAAGATCATTTCCCTCACGGGTGCGTTCTCCTACTCCGCCAAATACAGATACACCTCCATGAGCCTTAGCAATATTGTTGATTAATTCCATGATGAGCACTGTTTTACCTACCCCAGCTCCCCCGAATAGTCCTATTTTTCCTCCACGGCGGTAAGGAGCTAAAAGATCCACCACTTTAATGCCTGTTTCGAAGATTGATAACTTTGTATCTAACTGTATAAAGGCAGGAGCGGGTCTATGAATAGGAGATGTTGTGCGAGCATCTACAGGACCTAAATTATCGACAGGTTCTCCAATAACATTGAAAATTCGTCCGAGAGTAGCTCCACCAACCGGAACACTCAGGGGAGCTCCTGTGTCAATTACTTTCATTCCTCTCTTCAGACCATCTGTAGCACTCATAGCTACAGCTCTCACTTTATTATTTCCCAATAATTGTTGTACCTCGCAAGTAACATTAATTTCTTGACCAGCCGTATCTTTGCCCTTAATTATCAAAGAATTTAAAATATTAGGCATATTGCCTGGAGAAAAAACTACATCCAGTACTGGGCCAATGATTTGAACAATATGTCCCACATTCTTTTCCACAAGTGTGGGAACCCCAAGAGCAAGAGGATTGGTTCTCATAATAATAAAAAGGGAGATTTGTTCGAATTGCTCGCTAATACTATTAAAAATGTTTAGTATCGAATCGATCAGTTCATGATGAATGAGAGTTACCACCTTGATCTACTTAGTGATATTTCGCTTCTCAAGTTCAACTTTTATTTTGAACATGAAGTAGATGGATAAAAATCATGAGAAAGTCTTCAATTTGTCCATAACTATAAGCATTTCACCCCAGATTGCGTCCAGATTATCCATTCAATGCGGAACTTGAACCCTATTCATAATCTTTCTCTCATCGGTCGTTGTCTCTTCCTTTCATACGCACATCTATTTTTCTTTTTTTATTTTTTTTTTTTTTTTCGTCCTATATATCTGCTTTTAGATCTACAATCTACACATACATATATTATCTATTAGGATCAAAGGTCGATTCGGTTCTTTAAATCCATTAACTAGTCTAATAGCTGAAAGGTCCTTGGGTCAATGCATGGAGGAACTTGAAAAGCAAAGATAGGGTTGCGCCATACATAAAGAACATTATACAATAATAGTGTATTTGGCAAATCTTATTGCCCAATAACGGACGACTTGAGTTAGTTCATGGTTCCGCAGGAGATTCCTGTGAAATCCTTTCTTTACGTTCGATCCATGTCGAGCAGACCTCGTCCTTGCAAGAGTTATTAATTGATGAGTTGTAGGGAGGGACTTATGTCACCAAAAACAGAGACTAAGGCAAGTGTTGGATTTAAAGCTGGTGTTAAAGATTACAGATTAACTTATTACACTCCTGAATATCAAACCAAAGATACCGATATCTTGGCAGCGTTCCGAGTAACTCCTCAACCTGGAGTGCCGCCTGAGGAAGCGGGAGCTGCAGTAGCCGCTGAATCTTCCACTGGTACATGGACCACTGTTTGGACCGATGGACTTACCAGTCTCGATCGTTACAAGGGGCGATGCTATGACATTGAGCCCGTTCCTGGGGAGGAAAATCAATTTATTGCCTATGTAGCTTACCCCTTAGACCTCTTTGAAGAAGGTTCTGTTACTAACATGTTCACTTCCATTGTAGGTAATGTATTTGGATTCAAAGCCCTACGAGCTCTACGCCTAGAAGATTTGCGAGTTCCTCCTGCTTATTCCAAAACTTTCCAAGGTCCACCTCATGGTATCCAAGTTGAAAGAGATAAATTAAACAAATATGGCCGTCCTCTATTGGGATGTACTATTAAACCCAAATTGGGTTTATCTGCCAAAAACTATGGTAGAGCAGTTTATGAATGTCTTCGTGGTGGACTTGATTTTACCAAAGATGATGAGAACGTAAATTCCCAACCATTTATGCGCTGGAGAGATCGTTTCTGCTTCTGTGCAGAAGCAATTTATAAAGCTCAGGCTGAGACGGGTGAAATTAAGGGACATTACTTGAATGCTACTGCAGGTACATGCGAAGAAATGATCAAAAGGGCAGTATTTGCCAGAGAATTGGGAGCTCCTATCGTCATGCATGACTACCTGACGGGAGGTTTTACTGCAAATACCAGCTTGGCTCATTATTGCCGAGACAATGGCCTACTTCTTCACATTCACCGCGCAATGCATGCAGTTATTGACAGACAAAGAAATCATGGTATGCACTTCCGTGTGCTAGCTAAAGCATTGCGAATGTCCGGTGGAGATCATATTCACGCCGGTACTGTAGTAGGTAAACTTGAAGGAGAACGAGACGTAACTTTGGGTTTTGTTGATCTACTGCGTGACGATTTTATTGAAAGAGACCGAAGTCGTGGTATTTATTTCACCCAAGATTGGGTATCTATGCCAGGTGTTCTGCCCGTAGCTTCGGGGGGTATTCACGTTTGGCATATGCCTGCTCTAACCGAGATCTTTGGGGATGATTCCGTACTACAGTTCGGTGGGGGAACTTTGGGACACCCTTGGGGAAATGCACCTGGTGCAGTAGCGAATCGAGTTGCCTTAGAAGCTTGTGTACAAGCTCGTAATGAAGGACGTGATCTTGCTCGTGAAGGTAATGAAGTGATCCGCGAAGCTAGTAAATGGAGTCCCGAATTAGCTGCTGCTTGTGAAGTATGGAAGGAGATCAAATTTGAATTTGAGGCAATGGATGTCTTGTAATTGAGTGACTCTCCGTTCGTTTTCCTAATAGAACTCGGCCCAATCTTTTACTACAAAGATTGAGCCGAATTGTAAATGGAGATTAGATATATGCATAGATCCATATCTATCTATGTACATGTATAAATATGTACATACCTATATACATAAATCAATATCTTATTTATTTTTCCCAAGATCGAATAGCTCAAAGCTTATGAAAATGTTGTTGGCATGGATTTTATCCATCCCATAAATTGATCTTATGGATCATCCTATAGGGTTGGTAGCTCAGTGGATCAGAGACCATGGTCCCGGACCATGAAGTCAAGGGTTCGAATCCCTCCTAGCCCATTTTGGACATTGTCCCCCTTGCTGTATCCCGTGCTGAGACATAGACCTTTTCTACAAAGATTCCATAGGTTTCATAAAGAGGGAAAACGGATCGATCATATCGTATGATCCTTCTCTCTCGGATGATAATTACTCTTTCTTGTGGTATAAAAGAGAATCTTTATTGATAACCAAATAAAAGGTTCTATCATAATCTCGGATCAATGCTTCGGATTACTACGAATAAAATGGAAATGATTCATCCCACTATTCTTTCGGTAACGATCCTAATACTAATAATATAGTATTACTTAATAATAGTAATACTTAATATACTAATAATTGGATCTATTTTGTCTAATAAGATCCCTCATGGAAAAGAAAATTGCAAAGTAACAAGAGATCTCCTCCCCTTTTTTATACTCATATCTAGGTAGAACTCTATGTCCTTGAAAGAATGGTTCGAAGAAAGGCGTAAAATAAGTGGATCAATCGAAGATCTGATCGAAAGGACTAGTAAGGACTATATCGTCAATGAGATGGACAAGAACAAGAATATAAAGATTGATTTTAATAACAGATTATGGGTCCAGTGCGACAATCGTGAGAACTTGCTCTATATGAAATATTTGAGACAGAATAAGAGTGTTTGTGAAGAATGTGGATATCATTTGCAAATGAGTAGTTCAGACAGAATCGAACTTTCAATTGATCATGGCACTTGGCATCCTATGGATGAGGACATGGCCGCCCCAGATCCGATTCAATTTCATTTTGAGGATGAACCTCATATAGATCGTATCACTTCCTGCCAAATAAGGACAGGTTTAACTGATGCTGTTCAAACAGGCATAGGTCGACCAAATGGTATTCCTATCGCAATTGGAGTTATGGATTTTCAGTTCATGGGAGGTAGTATGGGCTCCGTGGTAGGTGAGAAAATTACTCGTCTGATCGAATACGCTACCAAGCAATTTCTCCCAGTAATCATGGTGTGTGCTTCCGGAGGAGCACGCATGCAAGAGGGAAGTTTCAGTTTAATGCAAATGGCTAAAATATCTACTGCTTTATATATCCATCAATTGGAGAAAAAGTTGTTATATGTATCGATCCTTACATATCCCACAACCGGTGGAGTGACTGCTAGTTTTGGTATGTTGGGAGATATCATCATTGCTGAACCTAAAGCATACATTGCATTTGCAGGTAGAAGAGTAATCGAACAAACATCAGGTCAGAAAGTACCTGACGGTTTGCAGGTAGCTGAGCATTTATTTGATCATGGTTCATTTGATCTGATTGTTCCGCGTAGTCTTTTAAAAGGTGTTCTGAGTGAGCCATTTCAGCTTTACGGTTTAATTCCTTGTGAAAAAGAACGAATGTTAGGTTTAGTTTCTTGTAACGAACAACAATTCTCAAGTTCAGCTCCTCGTAACGAAAGTGACAATGATACAGTCCCCTCTCATAGCGAAAATCGAAATAATCAACTTCAGAGAATTGTTCCTCATCTTTCCTTTTTTTAGCCTATTATTGATCCTCGATCCTATTATTAATAGGAACTCAATATTAACAACTAAATAGTAACTAACTATTCTTATGAACGATATGCAATAGAATAGTGAATTTATCGCTCCCCGGAATTGGGGAAAATTACGGATCCATGTTCTTGCTACTATTTGATCAAGTGTTATAATATGGATAAGCGCTGTGATATATTTGTATACATTTATTGAGTCCTAATACCAAAAATTCTCATTCATTATTGACTCCGGATCTCATAGACATAAAAAAAGGAATAAGAATAAAAAGAATATCTCGGATTCGACGTAAAATGATTTTACAGAGACTCATAAAAATATTTGACGGAAAAAGGAACAAGATTCTCGTGCATGTCTTTTATGGAGAGGGGCGACTAGGTCCACTTATTTGGTCCTATAATCATTCCTTGTAATAGAGATAAATATTAGGGTATTCGTTCTATGACAAATCCCAACTTACCTTCGATTTTCGTGCCTTTAGCGGGCTTATTTTTTCCGGCAATTACAATGGCTTTTTTGTACTTTTATGTTCAGAAGGACGAGATTTTATAAATCTGATCGGATCAGATCTTATAGATCAATTTGAATCTCTCAATTGTGGAATAAATGGGATATCTATCTGTTCCTGATGATCTTAAATGGGACTAATCCTACTCCGGACACGAACAAAATAGATATCTATATCTATTTATCAACATATGGGAGGTGTACCATGTGGTACATATACCATATGTATGCATGTATAAATGTATAGAGATTTCTATCTTTATACGCATACATATCTATGTGTATATGGAGATGGTATTTCTATTCCACTGATCCGACGAGGTGTTGTTTTTACAATTGATAAGTAATTTCCTAAAAAATAGAAAGAATGGGGAACATGGAAAGGAGAGAAAGAAAGTAAATGTTCTTTTAGATAAAAATTCTTTGATATGCATATAGCTAGTTAATAAGAGTTACTTCGGAAGCCAAAGGAGTCAAGTTTTGGCCATTTTCTCTAAAACCGAGTAGGACGAAATTGAATAAAATCTGTTATGAATTGGCGATCTGAATGGCTCTGGATAGAACCTATAACAGGATCTCGAAGAACAAGTAATTTTTGTCGGGCTTGTATCCTTTTTTTTGGTTCACTAGGATTTTTCTTGGTCGGAATTTCAAGTTATCTTGGTAAGAACCTGATACCCGTATTGTCATCTCAGCAAATCCTTTTTGTTCCACAAGGAATTGTAATGTGTTTTTATGGTATTGCAGGTCTGTTCATTAGCTCTTATTTGTGGTGTACAATTTTATGGAATGTAGGTAGTGGTTACGATAAGTTTGATGAAGAAGAAGGAATTGTATGTCTTTTTCGTTGGGGATTTCCCGGAAGAAATCGTCGTACTTTTCTTCGATTTCTCATGAAAGATATTCAGGCGATCAAAATGGAAGTTCAAGAAGGTCTTTATCCCCGTCGTGTTCTTTATATGGAAATAAAGGGCCAGCGAGACATTCCCCTAGCTCGTACTGGTGATAATTTAACCTTACGGGAAATGGAACAAAAAGCTGCCGAATTAGCTCGTTTCTTGCGTATATCAATTGAAGTATTTTGAAATGAACCAAGGAATGGATGTTCTCTCGTTGTTCTTCGAACATCTTAACGGACAGATCTATATGTACCAGAGAGAGGGAAGTTACAATGTAACTAAGATTTGTTCGGGAGAAATACCATGCAGTTCCCTCCCGCAAAGTAGTACTTATGCGATGATCATATCAATGCAAATTCCTTCGGTAGTTCCCAAAGACTCCATATCGCTCCTTGTAGAAGGCCTATAGAGCCAGTAGACGGATATGACATGAAACAATTACTAGATATGGCATTCTCTCCAAAATGTCTTTGTCGAACTCCAATTCCATATATGCGTACGGAATTCGAGAATTTCAGTATTCGTAATATACTGGAGTCCTTTGGAGCGCAGAATTGGCATTTTTAGACCAATTTATTAAATGATAATGGATTCTATCCCTAAGTTCTCTCTCTTTTTTGCCAATAAACATTCGTCTCTTTCCTTTTATTTTTCTTTTTTTTTTCCTCCTTTTTATCCGGAACAAACCGTTCCTCATCCGAATAATATTTTTTTTTAAGGGTCGAACAATTACGCAGTAGATCCTGAATCTATAGGTCCCATACCTCGTTCTACAACTCGTACTTTATCCAGATTTCGGACAGAGCTGACGAGTGAATCGGGTTCGTTAGCGATTCACGAATTTAAAGTGGCCAAATATAAAGCATTAGCTTCCCTACGATACCTTGCATGTCTAGTATTCCTGCCCTGGGGAATCTCTATTTCCTTCCAGAAAGGTTTGGAGCCTTGGGTTACGAATTGGTGGAATACTGGTCAGTCTCGGGAATTTTCTGATTATCTCCAAGAAGAAAACGCTCTAGAAAGATTCGGAGAAATAGAAGAACTATTCCTGTTGGAGAGAATGGTGGAAGATTCTTCGGAAACACATTCACAGGATCTTCGTATAGAGATTCGCAAAAAAACGATCCAATTAGTCGAAATGTACAATGAAGATTTGATCCAGATCATCTCACATTTATTGGCAAATTTTATATGTTTTGCTACTCCAGGTGCTTATTTCATTCTGGGTAAGGAAAAACTTGTCGTTCTCAATTCTTGGATCCAAGAATTATTCCATAGCCTGAGCGATACGATGAAAGCGTTTTCTATTCTTTTAGTAACCGATTTATGTATTGGGTTCCATTCGCCCCATGGTTGGGAACTGATGATCGATTCGATCTCCGAAAATTATGGGTTTTCTCATGATGAACAAAGAATATCTGGTCTCGTTTCAACTTTTCCGGTCATCTCAGATACAATTTTCAAATATTGGATCTTCCGTCACTTAAATCGTATATCTCCTTCACTTGTAGTGATTTATCATTCAATGAATGAATAAATAGGAATGAATAAAGAATAGGTTGTTCTATCCGACAACGAGTGAATAGGAATTGGATTTTCGTACAGAAACTAACTATTACAGATCTCCTTTTTACTCTTTCTCTTCCCTTTCCTCCTTTCCCTCTCTTTCAGTGGGATACTTCTGATTTATTACTTTTGGAGTTAATATAATAGCGGAATTGCGGGCAGGTAATTATGGTAGCTATCTACCCCATTTATCGTAAAGAGATTTGGAACCAATAATCGAACCATGCGGAATATAAATACTTATGACTGGATGAAAAAGTGGATGACTCGATCAATTTCCATCTTGGTCATGATACATATGATAACTCGGACATCTATTTCAAATGCATATCCCATTTTTGCGCAGCAGGGTTATGAGAATCCCCGAGAAGCAACTGGACGTATTGTATGTGCTAATTGTCACTTGGCTAAGAAGCCTGTGAACATTGAGGTTCCACAATCCGTGCTTCCTGATACTGTATTTGAAGCAGTTGTTCAAATCCCCTGCGATATGCAAATAAAACAAGTTCTTGCTAATGGTAAGAAAGGGGCTTTGAATGTAGGAGCTGTTCTAATTTTACCTGAGGGCTTTGAATTAGCCCCTCCTGATCGTATTTCTCCCGAGATTAAAGAAAAAATAGGTAATCTTTATTTTCAGAATTATCGTCCTAATCAAAAAGAGATTCTTGTAATAGGTCCTGTTCCCGGTCAGAAATATAGTGAAATTGTGTTTCCCATCCTTTCACCGAATCCTGCTACTAATAAAGAAGTTCATTTTCTTAAATATCCCATATATGTGGGTGGTAATAGAGGAAGGGGACAAATTTATCCCGATGGAAGCAAGAGCAACAATACGGTCTATAATGCTTCAACAACGGGTAGAGTGAGCAAAATATTACGTAAAGAAAAGGGTGGATATGAAATCACTATCGATAATGCATCAGATGGTCGTCAAGTGGTGGATATCGTACCTCCGGGACCGGAACTTCTTATTTCCGAGGGTGAATTCATCAAAGTTGATCAGCCATTAACGAATAATCCTAATGTGGGTGGATTTGGCCAAGGAGATGCAGAAATAGTACTTCAAGATCCATTACGTGTTCAAGGTCTCTTATTACTCCTGGCATCTGTCATTTTGGCACAAATCTTTTTGGTCCTTAAGAAGAAACAATTTGAGAAAGTTCAATTGGCCGAGATGAATTTTTAGGTCCATAGATTTTCAAACATGAGGTTGACCGAAAGGTTTGGCTGTTTATTGGTGGCTGATGCAATCATGTACAATTCAAATAATAAGGTCATGCCCCTGGAGAGCCCTCAATATCATCATCTCCCCTCCCTTGTTCGTAAATAAGATATGAGTCATTACTAGATCTATCTATAGATAGATATGTGCATTTCAAATAGGGAGTGACTTGATAAGCACTAGAACAGATCAACTTGCCGAACAGCCCTCTATTCATATGCTACATAGCATATACCATATCCGTGCCATATAGCCTTTTTCTTTTGCTTTCTTATCCATTTATCATATCTAGAAGAATGATTCCGAAGGATATCAAAGGGAAGGAAGGAGAAAAAAAGGAAGAGGGGGACTAAACGATCTCGGGAAAGATTCTTATTTTCCTGATCCTCAATCTTTGATCGAAATCGATTTTACGCTTTCTCTTTAGGGTAAGAGGAACTAATGATTTTTCTGATCCCGTTCGTAAAATCCCAAGTCTTTCGCACGTCCTACTGAGAACCTTTCAAGTTCATGAAAAAAGAGGAGCAAATGGATAGAAAAGGCAATACCACTCATTGAGCAAATGGGATCTATCTAGCAAATTCATGAAAAAGGCTCATTTCAGATAGAAAGGGAAAAGGTGCTATTTCCGGCTTGGACCATAAGAGCTCAAATTCTATATTCACACATTCGGATTATCGTAGTTCTAACTTTTAGAGGGATGATCCGCAGAATCTCTCATTTGGGGAAAATGAACAAAAGTCATGCATATTATGCGGCGGGACGATCCATTCCTTAGTTATTCTTCCTAGGAGGAACAGCTGAAATGTATAAATTAATCCAATTATTTGATAATACGTATCAGAAGCGAAAGAATAGATTGGTTCATCACTTTACTAGAAGGCATTGGAGTAGCTGAAAGAATCGTGTAATTTGTACGAATCTTCTGATTCATATAGAAGTAAATCTTGAAAATAGATTTCAATAAGACCTTACCCTTCTTTTAACTCGAAGAAGGGTAAGGTCTTATTGAAATCTTCACTTTCACATGTATAGTCTTTTTTATCTATGTTCAGTTCATTTTGTTACTATAGGGATGACCCTAATCCAGAATATGAACCATAGAAAAAGATGCCTATTAAACCAATCACAAGGGTACCAGTTACAGTACCTATCAGCCAAAGAGGAATCCTTCCAGTAGTATCGGCCATTTCTCTTGCTCCCTTTCACATTTTATTAAGTAGTCATGCTCAAGACATAAACAGTCATGGATAATTATGAGTATCAGATCTCTCCGGATGAGATAAGAGGCACTGTTTTTAATTGAAAGAGTAATTAGAGAATAGAACAGCAAGTACAAAAATGAGTAACAACCCCCAGTAGAGGCTAGTACGATTCAATTCAACATTTTGTTCGTTCGGGTTCGATTGTGTCATAGCTCTGTGATTTAGATAGAGTTTATCGTTGGATAAACTGCATTGCTGATATTGATCCCAAGAAAAAAACTGTAGGTACAGCTAGTCCGTGAACGGCCAACCATCTAACTGTAAAAATTGGATAGGTTCTATCTATGGTCATTGGTACCTCCTAAAAAGATCTAGTAAATTCATTGAGTTGTTCCAACGGATCGGAACGGCCAGTGATTAATGGAACCTCTTGTCGATTTTCTGTGAAATACTCGTTCGGCCGGGGGCTTCCAAATACATCGTAAGCTAAACCCGTGCTGACAAATAACCAACCTGCAATGAATAGGGAAGGTATAGTAATGCTATGGATAACCCAGTATCGAATACTGGTAATAATGTCAGCAAAAGAGCGTTCTCCCGTATTCCCAGACATGTTCAGCTCCGTATATTCTTGTACAGCCAAGGGGGAATTGATCCCATAAAAGATAGAGATTAGGAGATGGAGAATTACTGATATCTTCTCTAATCCTTGTTGGATTGTCAATATTATACCAAGGGTATATTTCAGGTATATTGGACCGGTATAGCTAGCCTTCCTCTGACACAGCAATACAATTTCGATTCAGATTAGAAAGGAAGGGATATAATGATTCTGTTCCTCCCAATTACGGTCAACTTAATCAATTTCTTTATTCTCCCAGTTTTCCCCACTGGAGAAAGAATCTCGTATGTCTCCTCGGCGGGATAGACTCGGACGTGAGGAACCTCATGTAGATATTGGACAATTGAACACATGGATCATGGCGAAAACCACTTCAGCAGTGGTCGTTGTAGTGGCTCGAATTGCTCCAGGCGGATGTATAGTGAATAAAGGGGATGAGATTGATGTCTCTTCGGAGGAAGAAGCAAGGGGCATCACTATCAATGCAACTCATCTAGAATAAGATCCTTTTTTCCTCTCTTTCTATTATGTTTGTGTAGATCATCCCAGTCATTTGGGTTATATAAAGGGAGGATCCTTGGTGTTACATAAATGGAGGGTGTTCTCCCAATAGCAATCGAGAGCAGGTGGAGTTATGCCACGAACCTAATCACTTAATAACAAAGTACTTTGGCCGAATGAGTAAGTATTACTTATCTCACAGTATTACTGGATGAGGAGGACCAGGTGAATATTGAAATCTTATGGAACTTGGTCGAATTGTAGATATGTGAGGATCGAGCTATTCCTATTTTCCAGTAGATAGAATTATTGTAGTACCAGGCCCTGCCCTACTAGCTTTAAGAATTCATATAGAGATGCAAATAAGTGGATCGATGAGATCTAGGAATGATGGATAAAGTGGATCCTACACCTAAACGTGAAATTCACAAAACTTTTCCTATGAAAACCTTTCCTATGACCGCAGAAGAGGTTCTTTCCGTCCCAATCTTTAGAACTGAAGCTACTCCGATTGTACAGAAAGAGGAACTATTCGAACGAGAAGAACAGTCTAAATAGTCGGATTGAGAGAGAGAGACTCGCGGTACAACTATCATATATCATAGGTTCGAAGATATTTAGGAATACTCTATACTTGCTGAAAATACCGTAAGAATGTTCCTTCGAAATATGCAGAAACAGTATGTGGAACGTGGAATGGTAATTGCTAGGCCTGGGACCATGAAACCTTATGCTCGATTTGGAGCACAAGTTTCTCTCTTTTGGAAAAAAAAAAAAGAAGAAGAGGGGGATGACATTTTCGTTTTCTTCCTTTGGGATTCCTCAATTCTTATTTGTACTACTAGAGTAACGGGTACGATTGGATCATTCCCAGATTCCCATGTTAAAAAAAAAAAAAAAAAAAAAAAAAGAATAAAAAAATACTGCCAGGTGATTCAATCGGAATGATTGAATTCAATTCGTTTACCTTGTAGCTCTTGAAAGAAGATTGCGTTCCATAATTCCCAAAGAGGGTCAGTTGGTATTGGTGTTATTCGTGGATCGCTTGATTCATTTTTGGAATCCCTTATCTGAGATAATGAACCTATTTTTAATCAGATATTCCTTCTCGTTCATGTTTGTTCGTAACATTCATAGTGACTGGTTAATACAGGATTACGAATTGGTACCCATTTGGACAATTTATCTTTCGTATTCCCATCCTATTCTAGGTTATGAAAAAGAAAACTTAGGTAATTGCCTCGTAAAGATATGTAGCAAACGTATTCCATTCAGTTTTTTCACGCCTACTATAACTAGCTATTTTGGCTTTCTATTGGCTTCCCTAATCTTCACCTTAGCCCTATTCATTGGTTCAAGCAAGATACGACTTCTTTGAAATCAAGAAGAAGGAAACCCCTTTAGGTTCATTCAATATTCCGATGATTCCGTTGCTTCTCCCAATGCCGATTTCTAATTATTGAGATTCATAGCAATTTTAGGGTACTATCCAAAGTGGATATTACCTATATTTATTTATCTGAATCGAAATGATTGAAGCTTTGCCCTCTGGAATTGTGTTAGGTCTAATTCCTATAACTTCGGCCGGATCATCTGTAACTGCATATTTACAATACCGACGTGGTGATCAATTGGATATTTGATTGAGGAACATCCTTTTTCATTGACCTCCCACTTATTTCGGGAGGTCAGATTCCATTGATTGTTACAGTTGAAGCTATTGATGATCCATCAATAAAATTTGATTTCGATATGAAAAGAATCACGCTCTGTAGGATTTGAACCTACGGCATTAGGTTTTGGAGACCTACGTTCTACCGGACTGAACTAAGAGCGCTTTCTTATCAAAGTATTTAGATGAGAGATAAATAAAAACAGACCTTTTGTACCCCAAAAAAATACTTTTGTATATGGTATGATTCAATCACTGATAGTTGATGTTCCATCCAAATCGATCTCAATTGATCCCTTGTTCTTCTTTCTTTCTCTTCCATAGGGAAAGGAATAGGTAGGGATGACAGGATTTGAACCCGCGACATTTTGTACCCAAAACAAACGCGCTACCAAGCTGCGCTACATCCCTTTCAATTGTTAGACAATGTTATTTTATACGGTGAAAATCTTTTTTTTTTCTCACATTTCTTACACTTTCATTATTTTTCGGTCTTGCAAATGGACTATGTACACAGAGAATCTCTCATTTAGAAGAATGACTATCGCGATATTTGGGAATATCTTTTTTCTGTTCTAGAACTAGGAGGAGCATCTTGTATCCTGGATCACTGTACATATCTCTTTCAGTTCCGACGAGTTCCCCGTACAAGTACAAGTGACCCATAAACACAGATGTAGCTAACCATATCATATAAGTACCACGATCAATGAGGAAAACTTACAATGCGAGATATAAAGACATATCTTTCCACAGCGCCTGTGCTAGCTACTTTATGGTTCGGGTCTTTGGCCGGTCTATTGATAGAGATCAATCGTTTTTTCCCAGATGCTTTGACTTTTCCCTTTTTTTCATTTTAGTTCTCCTCCGAAAGGAAAAGAGGAAAAAGGATAAAATTATGCTAGATCACTCCCTTCCTTTTCTTCGTGGGAAAATGAAATAAGTGAATTTGTTCCCAAATCGACGAGTCCTAGAGTGGAACGGGGGGGGGGGGGGGGGGGTAAATCTAAATAGAGATCTAGGTCTAGAGGCTCTTTCTATAAAGATCGTGAGTACCATTTCAAACTTCTGATTCAATATTTCATTACGCATTACGAGAAAGAATAAGAAAAGATTGAATCATTTGATCCCATCTACCCTTTCTCTTTTTTTTATCGAAAAGTAAAGTGGACTTTATATCCGGAGTAAGTTTATGGCCAAGGGTGGAGATGTAAGAGTAAAAATTACCTTGGAATGCACTAGTTGTACTCGAGATAGTGTTGATAAAAAATACCCGGGTGTTTCTAGATATATTACTCAAAAGAATCGACGCAATACACCTATTCGATCGGAATTGAAGAAATTTTGTCCCTATTGTTACAAACATACTATTCACGGAGAGATAAAGAAATAGATCGAACATACTATTCAAAGGGATAGGAATCAATCATAGATATAGTAAAATAGAAAAAAAAAAAAAAAAGGGGGGGGGGATTTTAGGAAGATTTGGAACAAAATGGTATTGTAGGAAATCTATAATGATTTGAATAAGATTTTGAATAAAATAAATAGTATTTAAAAGGAATAAAATAAATAGTATTTAAAAGATTCATGAAATAAACTATGAATAAATCTAAGCGATCCTTTCGTAGACGTTTGCCGCCAATTGGATCGAGAGATCAAATTGATCATAAAAATATGAGCTCAATTAGTCAATTTATTAGCGAACGAGGAAAAATATTATCCGGACGGGTGAGTAGATTGACCCCAAAACAGCAGCGCCTAATGACTATTGCTATTAAACGAGCTCGTATTCCATCTTCGTCACCTTTCCTTAATAATGACAACTAATTTGATCCCTAGAAATGAACCTGCTCTTTGATTGAATCGGAGCTGGAATATCTGTTCAATAAAGAGGAAGATCTCATTGTCTAAAAAAATCGAAGAAATCAAAAGGGATCTGTTTCTTTTTCAATATTTCTCAATTTTCGATGTCTCTACCTTCCCGGAGGGAATTCTCCGGGGGATTCCGTTCCACCTATTTCATCATTCGATAATATTGTTGATGATCGTGGAAAAGCAATTCTTATCTAATACAGCGATTTGTGCAAGTATTCTGCGATTTGAAAGCAACTGCCTTTTGTACAAATATCGGATAAATTTGTTATAAGAAACTCCATTATTACGGGCTGCTGCATTGATCCGAGTAATCCACAAACGGCGAAGATCTCTCTTTCGCTTACCCCTATCTCGATGAGCAGAAACTAAAGCTCTAATTTTTTGTTGGTCAGCAGTTCGAAAAAGTTTCGAATGAGCTCCTCGAAAGCCTGATGCAAATGCAAGAATCTTTTTTCGACGTTTCCGAGCTATATATCCACGTTTAATTCTGGTCATTGAAGTTTACTCTCATAAATCACTAATTGAGAATTGCTTGATTATCAGTCATTCTTTGATTTGGTCTATTAAGAATAAAACTGGTTCTTCTAATGTATGAAATAGGGATTCCAATGGCTCTTGCTACTGTAACCTTCCCAACCATAATTTTCTATTTTCTCTTGGTTAGGCATCCTCTCGGTAAGCGGGGGATGGGACCTCGCACTAAGAAAAAATCATGGGTTCCATCGTTTTTACGGTTCTTCCTTTAACGGTGAGGTCCCCTCTATACGCCGGAGCCTTTCATTTATGAAATACGAGATGAGGATGTTATTGGTAACTTGTACAGTTTACCATCTCCAGCTCTACCCCGAATTCTCAAGTAATAAGTCCTCCTGCGATAAGATTTATCCATACAGTGACGACATGGAATTATGAGGATTGGCTAGGCAGCTGACCTTGTCAGTCCGTTCTTGCGGCAATATGAGCATAATTGCTTCTTCAATTTGCACTATTTTCCCCGCTCAATGGATTGATAACCATTCGCTACCAATGAGGAATTGCTTTTCATCCCACATCAAGGTGATTGGATTTGCACCAATGGAAACCATAAAGATCATCCCCCATAAGAGTAGATTATAGATCTGTACTTGCTGCAGTAGGAGAGTTATTCTGCTATAAGGATCTCCTAGTCTGTTTCAGCTCTTGATCCGAACGAGTCGCACATACACCCTAGTACATACTCCTCCACGCTGGGGACATCCCCGAAGAGCAGGAGATTTTGTTCCATTTGCTATTGGCTGTCTCGTATTTCTAATGAGTTGTTGAATAGTTGGCACTTTAGATCGTATGCGGAATTGACTGGTTCAGATCGATCCTAACCATATTAGGTCATTATGAAATGAATCACTTTCATTTTCCCTTTCCAGAAGAAAGGGAAATAAGGGATCAAATGTTCATCATCAAAAGAAATTCACAAGAGATCCTCAGTATTCTCCACCGCTACGAGATCGACAATGCCGTAAGCTTGGGCTTCTGTTGCTGACATAAAAACATCTCTTTCCATGTCCCCCGAAATGACCCATAAGGGCTTGCCTGTTCTTTGTACATAAACATTCGTAATGCTATCGCGAAGTTTCAATACCTCTTCCGCTTCCATGATACATTCTCCTGCTTGTCCATCATAATAAGAACTAGCAGGTTGGTGGATCATAACCCTGATAATAGATGATCGTTTCCTTGATCTCGGGAAATTTTGGAAAAAAAAAAAAAAATAAATCAAATGAATCGGCCGTACAGGCATTTTTTGTGCATACGGCTCTATAATAGATCTCATCCCATTTCGAGTCAAACTGAGAGAAATACAAATGACCCCCAACATTCGGATGATCTATTTACCATCTTTTTTCCCGTAATAATAGAAATACTACGATGGTTCCGTTGCTTTATATATCTATCTTTCGATCTAGCAATCCCAAAGTTTTCTTTTGATGAGATCTGATCGAGATTCTCTATTTCATAAAGAATTTGATAAATATCCGAAAGAGAATCTTGGTGCAAGAACAAAAGGGGTTATGACGCTAAAATAGACCCATGCCACGATACATAAGATTGAATCGATTGTAAAATCGGGAAGAAACTTTGTTCTACTATCTCGATACGTAATTCTATTTCAAAAGAACAAAAAGATGATGTTTGTATCGGGCTCGAAATGCCATGCTATTATTACCTTTTATTTGGCAAAGGCATAGTCTTTTTACATCGCTCCTTCTCCAAGAAAAACTCATTGGCGCCAAGCGTGAGGTAATGCTATACGTTTAGTAATTTCCCCCCCAGTTAGGACAGAAGATCCCATCGAGGCAGCTAACCCCATGCATATTGTATGCACATCTGGTACTACAAATTGCATAGCATCATAAATAGATATTCCCGGTATCACTGCTCCACCGGGAGAGTTAATATATGGATATATATCTTTATTTTCATCTTCTCCATTCAGATACATCATGATACCAATAAGTTGATTTGCGATCTCATCATCGACCTGCTGACCCGGAAAAAGTAATCTCTCTCGATAAAGTCGGTTGATTAGGATAGTGAAATAGCTCTTCTTCCTTAAGAACCGTACACGCACCTTTAAATGCATACGGCTCAAGTGATTGCAAAAAGTTATGTATCGATCCCAGACCCTTTCTTTTTTTCATAGCGAGATCTTATCTAAAAGAATTCCCTAAAAGAGTTTTTCTTTTTTTTTTTTTTTTTTTTCATAACCATTGGTTCAAGTTCGTCTTCTCCCTGAGAATATAATTAGCTAAACTTATTGAACTACCTCTTAATCGATGTATCGCTCCATTGAAATCCAATCGTTTTGGTCACAGCGAAATTTTCTTGTTTTCAAATAGGTTTTTGAGACATCTTTAGGTTTATGCTCTACTCCGGGGAAGCATCTGCCCGAGTTTCATTTGTACATATAGGACAAGTAAACCTACTGCCATTTTTATCTTTTCGATCCGCTCCATGATTTATGTCAAATATCTTCTCAAATAGATTCTATTACTCCATCTATTGTTCTATTACTCCATCTATTGATAGTTCCAAATCACTCATCGATGGGTTCTATCTAGGAATTCTAGATATATCACCAATTTGGGATTTTTTGAACGGAGCCTTAATACTTTATTGGTCTGAGCTAACCATGGATTCTCATGATTGAGAATCTCTTTCCTCCTAAACGATCTAATCGCACTTCACGCTCTAGATTATTGATAGTTGAATCGATCCTGAATGAAGCAGGAAATATCTCATCAGGAGAGATAACGGGGAAATTCCGTATAACCCAATATGTCCGGCAAGTCGCACTATACGTCGACCCAAACTGCATCTTCCTCTCCAGGGATCCGAAAAGGAACTTTTGGAACACCAATGGGCATTTGTTTCAATAGAGAGAAGTGAAGCACTATGCTCTAATATGGAAACGTGAAGTATAAGAAGAGATGAGGCTTCTAGGATGTGTTTATGACACGATGATTATATCATATTTGGTCCATAAATTCAAAAATAAACATCGTTCGTAGAAGAACGAAAAGATCAGGGAAATCGAGTTATTTTGCAGGTTGTTCAAAAAAGGAGCAAGTATTGTATTTATGCGCTCGATCAGTAGAAATGGGACCAATCTCCACATTGTGCATTGGTACACATAAATGATAAAATATTTACGCTTCTCCCTGCTATTCTGAACAGAATTGTTCCGGAACTGTTATTAGCAATGACCTCGAATAGATGTTAACCCTTGAGATGATCCGATAAAGGTTTAGCTCCATAGCATGGTCTCTTCTAATGCGAGAAAGTTACATAATGTCTACTTTTCTTTGATAAAGGGGTATTTCCATGGGTTTGCCTTGGTATCGTGTCCATACCGTCGTATTGAATGATCCTGGCCGGTTGCTCTCTGTACATATAATGCATACAGCTCTAGTTTCTGGTTGGGCCGGTTCAATGGCTCTGTACGAATTAGCAGTTTTTGATCCATCCGATCCTGTTCTTGATCCAATGTGGAGACAAGGTATGTTCGTTATACCTTTTATGACTCGTTTGGGAATAAACAATTCATGGGGTGGGTGGAGTATCACCGGAGAAACTGTAACCAATCCAGGTCTTTGGAGTTATGAAGGTGTGGCCGGGGCACATATTGTGTTTTCTGGCTTGTGCTTTTTGGCAGCTATCTGGCATTGGGTCTATTGGGATCTAGACATATTCTGTGATGAACGTACAGGAAAACCTTCTTTAGATTTGCCCAAGATCTTCGGAATTCATTTGTTCCTCTCAGGAGTAGCTTGTTTCGGATCTGGAGCGTTTCATGTAACGGGTTTGTATGGTCCTGGAATATGGGTGTCTGATCCTTATGGACTAACTGGAAAAATACAACCTGTAAATCCAGCGTGGGGAGCTGAGGGTTTTGATCCTTTTGTTCCGGGAGGAATAGCTTCTCACCATATTGCAGCAGGTATATTGGGTATCTTAGCAGGTTTATTCCATCTCAGTGTTCGCCCCCCCCAACGTTTATACAAAGGATTACGTATGGGGAATATTGAAACTGTCCTATCCAGCAGTATTGCCGCTGTGTTCTTTGCAGCTTTCATTGTCGCTGGAACCATGTGGTATGGCTCCGCAACTGCTCCGGTCGAATTATTTGGTCCTACTCGTTACCAGTGGGATCAGGGATATTTTCAACAAGAAATAGATCGACGGGTTCGTGCCGGTTTGTCCGAAAATCTAAGTTTATCGGAAGCTTGGTCCAAAATTCCCGAGAAACTAGCTTTTTATGATTACATCGGTAATAATCCAGCTAAAGGAGGGTTATTCAGAGCAGGTGCGATGGACAATGGAGATGGAATAGCTGTTGGTTGGTTAGGACACCCTATCTTTAGAGATAAAGAAGGACATGAGCTTTTTGTACGTCGTATGCCTACTTTTTTTGAGACATTTCCAGTAGTTCTGGTGGATGAAGAAGGAATTGTGAAAGCCGATGTTCCTTTTAGGAGAGCAGAATCAAAGTATAGTGTCGAACAGGTAGGTGTAACTGTCGAATTCTATGGGGGTGAACTTGATGGGGTTAGTTTTGGTGATCCTGCTACAGTGAAAAAATATGCTAGGCGTGCTCAATTAGGTGAAATTTTCGAATTGGATCGTGCTACACTGAAATCCGATGGTGTTTTTCGTAGTAGTCCAAGGGGTTGGTTCACTTTCGGACATGCCACATTTGCTCTTCTTTTCTTTTTCGGACACATTTGGCATGGTGCTAGAACTTTGTTCAGAGATGTTTTTGCTGGTATCGACCCGGATTTAGATGCCCAAGTAGAATTTGGAGCATTCCAAAAACTAGGAGATCCCACTACTAAAAGACAAATAGTATGATATTACATTGAAAAGACAAGTAGTATGATATTGCATTGCTCCAATCTATAGTATCGAGAGATTCCACTTCAGTGTAATTTTCATTCTCAGAGAGATTTGAAATCTTTCTATTCTTCTCCTTTTCTGGGAAAGAATTTCAATCGGTATGAAAGCTATCTCCATAATTGTAAACTACGATCGAATCTATGGAAGCATTGGTTTATACATTCCTGTTGGTATCGACCTTAGGGATAATATTTTTCGCTATTTTCTTCCGAGAACCGCCCAAAGTTCCGGATAAGGGGAGTAAATAATTTTTCTTCTCCGAACCCTCACCCCATTCTTTTCATAAAAATAATGACCTTCCCTATACGGGAAGGTCGTTATTTCAACTAGTCTTCGTGCTCTTCGAAAGGATCTCTGAGTTGTTCAGAGGGTTGCCCAAAGGCGGTATACAGGGCATAACCGGTAAAGCTCACAAGTAAACGGGATATGGAGATGGCGACTAAGGTTGCAGTTTCCATCGTTAGGTAATCCCAAGATCATGGTATATTTACAACACAACTGTATACAAAGTTAACAGATCTCAACCAATGCAATAAGAGTTATGGCTGCACAGACCACTGATGATATTTTCAGATCTGGACCGAGACGAACCGTTGTAGGAAATTTATTCAAACCACTTAATTCGGAATATGGTAAAGTAGCTCCCGGATGGGGAACTACTCCTCTTATGGGTGCTGCGATGGCTCTATTTGCGGTATTCTTATCTATTATTCCGGAGATTTATAATTCTTCCGTTTTATTGGATGGGATTCCGGTAAGCTGGGTCTAGAGGACCCAGAAGATCTGCCCGGATCCCCGGCCCGGTTTTTCGACTGAGGGACCCAAATAAAGCTATCGAATAGCTCCGGGTTCTAGGTCATTCCGTTCCGGTAGTTTGATCGTGTAACTATTCTTCTTTAAGGATTTCTGGAACATGGGTGTGCGACTTGTTAAAATTGATCTAGATTGATAGTACAGAAGACCAGTCTGTCATCTTCATGGAGATGGTCCTACCTCGTCGGATATCAATCGAATATTTCGTATTCGGAGCACGAGGCATATAAGATATATTTGGGAAGATCTGAACTATGGTTTGTACCTGCCATTTAGACCTCGTCACCGGGCTTCTAAGAATTCGAAATAGGTATTCCTGATCAGAAATTTAATGATCTCTCTTCCTTTAGAACTAGGCTGACTCTGACTGAAGAATGAGATGGTATCTCATTTCTCTTAGTTAGTATATTTCGTTGAGTAAGTGACGATCGAAAGGTTATTACCCAAAGAACTTTTGGAGATTCGAAAAGATCATCGGGGTATAATATAAATCTGAGGTTTGGATCGATCCATCTATTAAGATCTCGACAAGATAATTACTATCAATTGCCCAAGACTAGTTCTTCTCCAGTAAATTGATATCACAAATAGGGTGAAAGATCGTTCGAAAGGCCTATAGCGATCCATTCGGCATAAGGATGAGAGCCGACTTGAAATTTTGGCACTGTGAAGTATTGCTGTTGCGGGAGGGGAGATGATCATTCCGAATTATTCTCATTCATATTACCAGGGAACGAACTGATAGGATAGTTTCTAATCGATCTATTCGTTCCCAAGAGTATTTGGGTGCTCTTGCTCGAGCCGTATGAAGAGAAATTATCATGTACGGTTCTTGGGGGGGGGATTTCAGTTTACCTATCTCGATAAAGTATACGATTGGTTCGAAGAGCGTCTTGAGATTCAGGCGATTGCGGATGATATCACTAGTAAATATGTTCCTCCTCATGTCAATATATTTTATTGTCTAGGGGGGATTACGCTGACCTGTTTTTTGGTACAAGTAGCTACTGGTTTTGCTATGACTTTTTACTATCGTCCGACCGTTACAGAAGCTTTTGCCCCTGTTCAATACATAATGACCGAAGTAAACTTTGGTTGGCTAATTCGATCAGTTCATCGATGGTCGGCAAGTATGATGGTTTTAATGATGATCCTGCACGTATTCCGTGTTTATCTCACAGGTGGATTTAAAAAACCTCGTGAATTAACTTGGGTTACAGGCGTAATTCTGGCTGTATTGACCGTATCTTTCGGTGTAACTGGTTATTCTTTGCCTTGGGATCAAATTGGTTATTGGGCAGTCAAAATTGTGACTGGCGTGCCTGAGGCTATTCCTGTAATAGGGCCTCCCTTGGTAGAGCTACTACGCGGAAGTGTTAGTGTGGGTCAATCTACTTTGACTCGTTTCTATAGTTTACACACTTTTGTATTACCCCTTCTTACTGCTGTATTTATGTTAATGCACTTTCTTATGATCCGTAAGCAAGGTATTCCAGGTCCTTTATAGAGAGGAAAGATAGATTGAAAATAAGTATTCATAACATATTGTTTTGAGTAATGATAGTAATATCTCATTGCCATGAATATTTCTTATTGGTAATAAGAAAACATGTTCCTCGGATCTTTTCTTTCAATCTTGAAGTATTATTTATCCGATACGAATAGTTGAAATAGATTCTCAGACGGAGAAGATGGATTATGGGAGTGTGTGACTTGAACTCTTTATTGGGCCGTGCAGATATATCCTTCAATCTGCCACATCAAAATTTCTAATGAAATGTGTCTCTGTCCCAATTTCCTTATCATAAATAGGAAGTTTAAAACCTGGGCAAAAAAAGGTATCGGTCGGTCCGTTTCAAGAGAATTATTTCTATGATCAAATTCGAATTAGGAAGGGCTCCGTGAAATCCAGTATAATAAGGTAATAATGTAACATAATCAAGAGTTGTATCATATTACTGCTCCTTCTTCATAGTGTGGAAATGCATCCATTTCTCTTGCATTCATCTCTAAAGGGAAGACTATCGGAGTAAGAGAAGGGATCTGAGGAAGATAAAAGGCCGGATCAGTAACAAGTCAATACCTTGTATGTCACGAAACTTCGAAGGTATATTCGCGAAGATAAACACAGATTATGAGGGATAAGATGGTCCAAAAAGCATATCGATCATGATCGAATTTGCAAGCTTACTTGGGTACTGAGTATTTTACTGGAGGGATCGGATCCCCTTTAATGGATGATTAGAGATATTATTGGTTCCTATTACCACGATATGTCCCTCATTGCGGAGAGTCATATATGTAGATATCTATAAAGATATATAGATATCTCTAATTCCTTTAGTTATTGCTCGAGCCGGATGATGAAAAATTATCATGTCCGGTTCTTTTGGGGGGATAGATCCATAGGGCTTTACCTATCCTAATAACAAAGAAACCTGATTTAAATGATCCTGTATTAAGGGCTAGATTAGCTAAGGGTATGGGGCATAATTATTATGGAGAGCCCGCTTGGCCCAATGATCTTTTATATATTTTTCCAGTAGTAATTTTAGGTACTATTGCATGTACCATAGGTTTAGCGGTTCTAGAACCATCAATGATTGGTGAACCAGCAAATCCATTTGCAACTCCTTTGGAAATATTGCCCGAATGGTATTTTTTCCCCGTATTTCAAATACTTCGTACAGTACCTAATAAATTATTAGGTGTCCTTCTAATGGCCTCAGTACCTGCGGGATTATTGACGGTACCTTTTCCAGAGAATGTGAATCAATTTCAAAATCCATTTCGTCGTCCAGTAGCTACAACAGTCTTCTTGATCGGTACTGCAGTAGCCCTTTGGTTAGGTATTGGGGCAGCGTTACCTATTGATGAATCTTTCACTTTAGGTCTTTTCCAGATTGATCCAACTGTTAAATATTGAGAAATTTCAATATCTCGTTCATATATCTAGGGAGTAATTGCTTCAAAACAAGTTCTCCCTAGATATATCCATTTCGCCCGTCAGAGATATCTTTTGAATATTACACGAAATAGAGGTTATGTTGAACACTTGAAATGGAATTATTCCCATTGCTCTCTATAATAACTTGGGAAAGGGGAAAAAAGGGAAAAGTAAATGGAACTATTTAATGAATCTGAAACTTATTCTTGGGTAGATCAACTGCAAAATGTTTTTGAAGAACTTCCGATACTTGTTCGACAGATTTCTTTCCGAAATGTCCAATTCTCATTAAATCTTCTTGACTGTAATTCAACAGGTCCGATAATGTATGTATATTGACCCTTCCGAGGCAGTTATAGACCCTAGGAGGTAATTCTGATTGGTCAATAAAAATATGTTTGAATGCAACTTCTTCTTCCATTCTCTCCATATCAGCCGAGATATTGGAAAAGGAGAAGGAAGGCATATTAGACCCATTCTGATTGTCCATTCCATCGATGTTCTGTTCTTCTGCACGCAAAAAAGGAATGAATAAGTCAATCAAATTACGAGAAGCTTTGTAAAGTGCTTCTCTAGGAGCTAAACTTCCATTCGTCCATATCTCGAGAAAAAGGATTTCTTGTATATCATTTCCGTTCCCATAGGAATGAATACTATAATTTGCGTTTCGAACAGGCATAAATACAGCATCTATAGGAAAGATTCCATCCTGATAATTCTTCGGACTCTGTATACGATATCCACGATCTTTCTCGATCCATAATCTTATATCAAAAGTAATTGATTTGGTAAGACTAGCTATATGTTGTGTAGCATCAATTATTCTCACAGAAGGTGGTAATATGATATCTTGAGCGGTTACATTTCTGGGTCCGACGATACAGATAGATGCTTCTCGAGTTCCGTACGGATCACTTCTAAGGACAATTTCTTTCAAATTGATTAAAATGTCATGTACTGATTCTTCAATACCTATTATCGCGGAATATTCATGTGTTACCTTTTCCAATTTCGCATGTGTGATGCATGTTCCTTCTATTTCTCCAAGTAGAGCTCTTCGCATTGCGATGCCTATTGTACTAGCTTGACCTTTTCGAAGCGGAGATAAAGCGAAGCGGCCATAATGAAGACGCTTACTGTCCGCTCCGGATCCAATGCACCTCCACCGCGGTGTCTGAGTGGAGACTGAGATTTCATCTCGAATCATACTGAGATTATTTGATCAGATCATTTGATCATTTCTCTCTCCCGGAATTCATTTGATTCCTACACACGTCTCTTCTTGGGAGGTCTACATCCATTATGTGGCATAGGGGTTACGTCACGTACAAAACTTAAGAGTACACCACTTCTACGAATGGCCCGTAATGCTGTATCTCTCCCCGGACCAGGGCCACTTATCATGACTTCTGCTCGTTCCATACCTTGATCCATTAACGTACGAATAGCATTTTCTGCTGCAGTCTGAGCAGCAAATGGTGTACTTCTTTTCGTGCCTTTGAATCCACAGGCACCGGCAGAAGACCAAGAAACCACCTGTCCCCGTACATCCGTAACAGTAACAATGGTATTGTTAAAACTTGCTTGAACGTGAATAACTCCTTTTGGTATTCTACGTTCATTTCTACGTGAACCAATTTTTCTTATAGGTTTTGACATATTCATTATTCCATATTTATGGGTTCGGTAAGATAGATATCTATCCATTTCATATCGAAATAGATCTTTCATTTCTACATTTGTTACTTGATGTAGAGAAGGATTACCCCTGTCTCTGTTTATGTCTCGGATTGGAACAAATTACCATAACTCGTCCCCGCCTACGAATTAGTCGACACTTTTCACAAATTTTACGAACAGAAGCGCGGATTTTCATGTTTGTGGTCCTTCAATTTGGAATTGATATGATTAATCATATTACATCTCGTTTTCCGAGAAATAAGGGTTCTCTAATTCATGAGCCTAAATATTATTTATCCCTATCGGATGTTCAGGAGGTGATCCAATCATTTGAAGATTTGTTGCGAAGTCGATAAATTATACGTCCTTTGGTTAGATCATAAGGACTTAATTCGACCTTGACCCTATCTCCTGGTAGTATTCGTACATGATTACGCCGAATTTTCCCCGAGATATGGGTTGGAACCTGACATCCGTTATCTGAACGAACTCGGAACATACCATTTGGAAGTGATTCAGTAACTGAACCTTCCACATCGATCAAATTTTGTTTATTCATTTTTTAGAATCTCCTTGAGAAATCAACTAACGTGGATAAGGATGAATGCTATCATCTAACTTACTTTTTCCCTTTCATAGAGATATCCTCCAGAATAAATAATACAAAATTCAGAGAAATTACCGTACATAACATAATATTTCTCCTCCGATTCTTCTCCGTCGAGCCTCTCGATCCGTCATGATTCCTTGAGAAGTAGAAAGAATTACGACCCCCATTCCACCTAGAACTTTAGGAACTTTTTGAGAATTGGAATAGATCCTCAGACCAGGTTTGCTAGTACGCTTTGAAGTGGTTATATATGTCTTTTCCTTCCTTCCCCTATATCTTAAAGTTAAAACCGAAAAAGATTTTTGACCTTCCCTATGTTCTCTAGCATCTTCTATAAAACCTTCTTGCAGAAGGATTCTTACAACGTTTTTGGTAGTATTAGTAGCTATTATTCGAACTGTTTTTTTTTTTACTATGTCAGCGTTTCTTATAGAAGTTATTATATTGGCAATAGTATCGTTACCCATGAGAAAGAATTATTATGAATTTCTGGTCTTGATATAAGAGGCATGTTCAATCTTCTTTGAGGAATATGCCTGAGATGCAACTTACAAATTGATCTATTTCTAAACCATTACACGATTTATTATTACTTATAAGACTTCGGGAGCCAATGAAACTATTTTGGCAAAATTCAATTGTCTCAATTCCCGAGCAACTGAACCAAAAACCCGGGTTCCTCTTGGATTTCCTTCCTGATCAACGATAACTGCTGCATTGTCATCAGATCGTATTATCATTCCATTGTCACGTTTAAGTTCTTTACAGGTGCGTACAACTACGGCTCTAACTATTTCTGATTCTTTTAAGGGCATATTTGGTACTGCTTCTTTAATTATAGCAATGATAACGTCACCAATATGAGCGTATTGACGATTACTAGCTTTTAGAACCCGGATGCACATTAGTTTTCGGGCTCCACTGTTGTCCGCTACATTTGAATAAGTTTGAGGTTGAATCATTCTTTCTCCAATAATTTGGTTCTCCGGCGGAGGAAATGAAAAAAAGAAGATATATAGTTGGCGAACTAGGAATCTTCTTTTTCCATTAGAAATATCTCTTTGGTTCAGTATTTAGACGGGTGAAGCAGTAACAAATCGAGTACGTATAGGCATTTTGTATGCAGCTATTTCAGTAGCTGCTCTAGCTACAGTTTCGGATACTCCGCCTATTTCATAAAGTATTCGATATGGTCTGATGACGGATACCCAATATTCGGGAGATCCTTTCCCCGAACCCATACGTGTTTCTGCAGGTCTCATTGTAATAGGTTTGTCGGGAAATATACGTACCCATATTTTTCCACCACGACGAGCATAACGAGTAATTGCTCGTCGTCCCGCTTCTATTTGTCCAGATGTGATCCAAGCAGGTTCAAGCGCCTGAAGAGCGAATCTACCAAAACAAATACGATTGCCCCGCCGATAAGATACTCCCTTCATTCTCCCCCTATGTTGTTTACGAAATTTTGTTCTTTTGGGGTTATAATCGATGATTTATCTCATCTCTACTTCAGAACCGGACATGAAAGTTTCCTCTCATCCGGCTCCTCGTGAATAATATATGTAAAATTGGACGATCAATGTGCATATGATATGTGTTATATAGGAATAAGTATATATTTACGCATATATTTAATATTTTAAATATTAGAGAAGGGACAAATCTATTTTTTTTTTTTTTTTTTTTTCGGAACTGTCCAATACGAATTCCACAGGCGAATATTAACTCTTCCGGTATTTGCTCCATGGGGTCGACTTATAACTCCTCCCCCACTGAGATCAATTCATTCTTGGTTTCTTTCGCCATCCTATCCAATGGATGATTGAGATTCTTATATAATCCTATGCAGTCACGGGTTCCATCGTTTCGATAGCTCCTAAACCGATGCTTAGGTCTTTCCTCTGCAATGGAGCTTTTCATTTCATCTGTTATGGAGTCAATTTCCTTAGTTTCCATCGACCCGAAGCTCTTTTTTTTTTTTTTATTCATCATAAACTGAATCCATTCAATCAGGATGATTCTTATGCTTTATCACACTGCTCTTTGGAGGGTGATTTATAAACCGACCATACAATAACAATATTGGAAGAATATCTCATTTCTTCCTCGCTCCCTTCTCCTTTCCATTCTCCCACATTCTTGAACACCTCTCTCGCTTCACAAGAGATATAGATGTCCCCCCCCCTGGAAGAAAGTCTTTTAAGTTCGCATAACTATGTAATGGATGTATCTATAGTTCTTAAATCCTTGGATCTCGGCAATACGAAGTAATGAGTTAGCCCCTAGTTCATACCGGGGACCGACCCGTTCTTCTTCCGAGTTATTCATAGCTCTATAAAAAGTCGATCCTAACGAGTCGCACACTAAGCATAGCATTTCTCCGAGAGGGTTAATCTAATTATTATTTGATCTGATAAAATTGATGATTTTTGATCGGACAAATCATGGAATGATTCGCAATTTTTTTTTTTTTTTTATCTTCCTTCCCGTAGGAGGATAATAGGAGGACCAATCATTTCTCATCCCCGAAGATCCAAATTTTAATCCCTAATACTCCATAGATAGTTTGAGCTGGATAATAACAATGATCAATTTTGGCTCGAATGGTCTGTAGGGGAACCCTACCTTCTCTAGCCCATTCGACACGGGCAATTTCATTTCCGTCGAGACGTCCTGCAATTTGTATTTGAATACCTTTTATATCTGCCTGTTCAGCCAGTTCAATAGCTCTTTTGACTGTTCTTCCGAGTGAAACTCTATCCTCTAGTTGCAGGGCAATAAATTCCGCAAGAATATTAGGTTCTCCATAAGGTTTCGCAACTTTCACTATAGCAATGTTTAGTTTTCGATCCACAGGATTAAGCATATTTCGTACATCGGTTCTTAATTGTTCAATTCCCCGACCCCTATTTTCTATCAACAAGTTGGGAAATCCAATATGGATTTCGACCTGAATTAAATCGATCTTTCTTCGAATTTCTACACGTGCAATTCCTCCATGATTCGAGGAGCTCCTCATATGTCTTCGTATATAATTCACAATGCAATTACGTATTTTTTCATCTTCCCGGAGATCTTCGGAATAATTCTTTTGTTGCGCAAACCAATGGGAACGATGATTTTGGGTTATACCAAGTCTAAAACCAAGTGGATTCATTTTCTGTCCCATACATATTTTCCTTTTTTGGGTTCTGTTGGCATAATCAGATTGTTCGATCTGGATCTTTCTTCCAATACAATAGTTATATGACAGGTGGGTTTCTGTATTGGATAACCACGTCCTTGAGCTCTAGGTTGGGATCTTTTCAAAATAGCACCTTCATTTACTTCGGCCCTACTGACAAATAAATTGGCTTTGTTCAACCCCATATTGTGATTAGCATTTGCCGCTGCGGAAGGAATTAATTGTAATATAGGATAACATGCTCGATAAGGCATGAGTTCCAGTATTATAAGTGCTTGTTCATACGAACGATTACGAACTTGATCAATTACTCTGCGTGCTCTATGAGTAGACATACGTATATGTTTAGCTAGAGCTCGTATTTTTGGACTTGAGCTATTCTTTTCCATTGAACTTCATCTCCCATTAATATTAATGATGAGCACCTCCTGATTAACGACGGGATCTATTATCGCTTTTTGCATGTCCGCGGGGAATTAGAGTAGGTGCAAATTCCCCCAATTTGTGACCTACCATACGATCCGTTATATAAATAGGTAAATGTTCCTTTCCATTATGAACAGCAATTGTATGACCGATCATTGCGGGTACAATGGTAGATGCCCGAGACCAGGTTACTATTATCTTCTTCTCTTTTTTTATGTTTAGATTCTCTATCTTCCTCAATGAATGATTAGCTACAAAAGGATTCTTTTTCAGTGAACGTGCCATGGCCAATTACCCCCCCCCCCCCCCATTTTTTTTTCTTTTTTAATAAAATAGATCCCCAACTGCTCTTACTTACGTCGACGAAAGATTGAAGCATCACTATATTTATTATTCTTCCGACTTTTCCTTCCAAGCGCAGCATAGCCCCAAGGGGTCACGGGTTTTTTTCTACCAATTGGAGTTCTTCCCTCACCACCCCCATGGGGATGGTCTACAGGGTTCATAACTACTCCTCTTACTCTAGGACGTTTACCCAGCCAACGTTTAGATCCAGCTTTACCTAAAATTCCATTGTTCGCATTGACATTACCTACTTGTCCAATCGTTGCTGAACAATTCTCAGATATTAAACGAATCTCCCCAGATGGTAATCTTAATGTGGTCGATCGACCCTCTTTTGCAATCAGTTCTGCTACAGCACCTGCTGCTCTAGCCAATTGTCCGCCTTTACCTAATGTTATTTCTATGCTATGTATAGCCGTGCCCAAGGGTACATCGGTTGAAGTAGATCCTTATTTTCGATCAATCTTATTCTCGATCAATAAAAATCCCTTCCCAAACCGTACAAGCCTCTCTCGAGGCATACAGCTTTCTGGATGTATATGATAATATTGACATATATCGATCATATATCTTTGATCAACAAATAGGATGAAATATGGGATTTCGTTCCTCATGTCCCGATCCTCTACATCCTAGATCTCTCTATTCCATCATCTGGCCTATGTTTTTCATGTAGCATTCAGAATGAATGACTTCATAAAATTACGTCAATACCTTTGTATGTTCTGGATAACGTAGGAGGCGTGTTAAACATCTCTTTCTTTTTTATTCTCTTCTTCCATCTTTTCTTTTACGGGAGATATTACTACTGTCCAGCTTTTAATTTGCCTCTGACCATCAAATCAAATGTGAGTAACTCGTCCCTTTCTTTGAAACAAGGGGTGCCCTTCCGCTCCGGGTTTGTTCATGCTTCAGACAATTCGATCTTCTCCATATTATCATATCTTTGGAATCAATAATTCGATATGAGGAACTATTGAACCCAATCACCCGCTGCCATTCCTCTTCAGTTTCCCTTTGAGGTTTATCCCATAAAAGTACCCGAGTTGGATCAGTGATAGATTCATAGGTCTTGCTGTAAACCTAATCGGTTGCTTTCGATTACGCAAATCAATGATTCAAACCGCACTCAGAGGTAGGGCATTTCCTATTGATATAGGAGCTCTTGGACCGGAAGTAATAGTATCTCCAATTATGACCCCTCTGGGGTGTAAAATATATTTCTTCTCACCATCTCCGTAGTGTACGAGACAAATGTATGCACTTCGATTAGGGTCATATTCTATAGTTACAATTTCTCCAAAAATGTATTTTTCATTCCGTTTAAAATCAATTTGACGATACAGACGCTTGTGACCTCCTCCTCTATGCCTTGCGGTAATAATTCCTCTACTATTACGACCTTTTCCACAACGATGCTGTCCAGAGGTCAATTTTTTTTGTGGATTGGACCGGACCCTTCCATCGTAACTTGATATGGGTCTATTTCGTGTGCTTGGAGTATAAGTTCTGTATGAACGGATGGCCATGTTATTGGGTACCTTAATTGAATCTAATAAGTTTTATTCCTCTGAAAGAAGTGGAATAGAATAACCTGGCTGGAGTGCAATAATCATACGCCTACAACGTATTGGATGTCCTATTGGTCCTACTGTTCCTCCCTTTTTTGGAGGTCGATAACTATTCATAGCTATTACTTTGACACCAAAGAAAAGTTCGATCCAATTTTTCACCCCTGTTTTGGTCGGTCTCGAACCTACATCGAAAGTATATTGATTATTTTCTAATAAACGAATCTTTTTTTCTGTAAATATTGTGTATTCCATTTCATTCATAGATATCTCCTTTTTTTTCTCATCTCTTACGAATTCATATACTGATTCGTATTGTAATCAATTATCCCCAACTCCAAAGTATGGATATATCATACTTATATTTATATGGATCCGATCTCGCCCCCCTCCCTTTTTTTTTCGTTCGAAGGAATAATAAGGTTAAATAATACATATGTGCAATTCCCGTGCATCCAGCAGGAATTGAACCTGCGAATTCGCCAATTATGAGTTGGGCGCTTTAACCGTTCAGCCATGGATGCTAGAGATCATCGTGAAGAGAAGAACCAATCGTATTATAGAATACGAGCACATCGTCTAACATGAGTATCAACTCAAAATTGATATTGGTCGGACATTCTCTCCCATTCAATTCATGTCAAGCACATTTGACAGAGGTATATGACAAATTGTTCGAGAGTTGGTTCTAAGTTGGTTATCGATCTTGCAACACTTTCATTTTCTGTCAGAGGTTGCCGTTAGTTCGTCGTCGGAACTTAGAAAGAAACTCTCTTCTTCTTGGAAGGAATGACCGTAGATAGAGACTGTCAATTGGTTCTTCTGGGGCGGACGTAGCCAAGTGGATCAAGGCAGTGGATTGTGAATCCACCACGCGCGGGTTCAATCCCCGTCGTTCGCCCATAAAGAAACGGATTGGATCCAATCCATCTTTGTCATTTTCAATTTCAAATGAACAAGAAGTATTTCTATCTATTGATATAGAATCAATTGAATTCTTAGTGGTTGACGCAAGCTCTTCTTTATGCCAATATTATATTTATATGTCATTCTATTCATGATCACCCAAAGTATATACTATAGATGAGATCTTTTTCGATACTCTATTTCAATAGATCCAATATGGTTTCGTTTCAAATTGGTAGAGAACAAATAGATATATAGATCTATGTACCTATATAGATAAATACCTATATTCTATCAATATTATAGAAAAAAATAGAATGGAAAAGACCGAAGTCATTGAATCTATTTAAGGATAGAGATCTATCAAAAACTATTTCATTATTGTAATGTAATTATTGTAAAAAAGGAATGAAACGACAAAAATTGAAATCCTGGATATTTAAATTGGAAGAAATACGAAGCTTTCAATATTTATTCAATTCATGGACCGAATTGAATTTGGTGAGATTGTTCACGAAAATAGTTTCCCATCGAGAACGTCTTATTAAGCTCTTTGACTCTCGAATTCTTAGTACGTTGCTTTTACGCGATCTACGTGGTTCAAGAAGCAATCAATCTTTGACAATCAAAGGTGTAGTACTACTTACATTACCAGTCCTTATATATCACGTGAATCAGAAAAGTATGATTGAAAGAAAAAAGTTCTATTCGATGAAACTCTTTCCTATACCTATAAACTATGCTGAACCTAGAAATGAAACATCGGAAGAATATTTCGAGTCTTTCAATAAAAATTTGTTGATCTTTCCGCATCTTTTTCTGTCTTTCCCAAAAGGGAGAAAGATATATCAAAGTCACTTGAGAAATTCGAAAGAGGACGCTTGGGTTCTCTCAAAAAGAAAAGTGTGTGTCATGCCTGCATATAATCAAATTGATTCTTGGGGTTCACGATGGTGGAAGAATTGGATCATAGAAGAGATTCTTCCTAGTTGGAAGATCCCTCAGGGATCAATAGCAAAAATTGAGATGTCATTGAAAGAGAAAGATGTGGAACATCTAAAGGTTTTTTTTGAATTCTATATTGATGATCTGATCCGCAAAGACTATGATTGGGAATATCATTTCGATCGTGTTTTTATGAGAAATAAGCAGGACACGATCGACTTGAGCTCGAAGCAGCAAGTCGAAATATTAGGTAATAATCTAATCTGTTATCTCATGTCCGCTTTTTGTGAAAAAATGCTATTCGAAGCGGAGGGTCCATTCAAGCAGCAGAAATCGAAATCAATTGTTGAATCGAATAATATTAAGCATTTCTCCCATCTTCGATTATCCTATCAAGAAAAATCAGAATGGGGACCGCGTTGGTGGAAAAAGAATATGTTTCAGATCTGGAATAGTTGGGGTGAATCTGATCAAATTATTGCAGAATCTTCCATTCTATTGAAAGAGAAAGGGTATCTCTCTTTCCAAAATTATGCTGAATTTTGGCAATTCTATAAAGATTCTTTTGTTAGTTGGGAGAAAGATCAGCAGAAATTGGAACTTTCGAAGGACATTTTAAAAGAGAAATTCATTCAGTTGAATGATGTGAACAATGATCAGCTTTTTAGCAAGATACAGAATTTATTGTTGGATATTCTATACAATTTCTCAGAATCTATTTTCATTAAAGTCAATCATTCTAGCCAATTGAAAAGATCTTATAATCGATCCATCGATCATTTCGATCCCATTAGTGAAAATTCAGAATATGGCACGAACATGAACAAAAAGGATGAGATAATCTCAGAGAATCAAAGACCGATAACTTGGGAGACTCATTCGGAGAGGGATGAGAAAGATATCGATTCGGAGATAGATTTGACTCTCAATTTCACTGAGAATGAGTATTGGGAACCTGAAAAAGATCTTTGTGAACGGATTTTCACAAATGGATATATAAATAAAACGGAGATCGAGCAACTAAAAGAAAGATCAATTCTTTGGGATCCTTCTTCTTCTATTCGAATAGAAAGAACAAAAATAAAATCAGATTTGTCCTCAAAGTGTCTCTCAGAAGATTCTCCGATCTATTGGACGAAAGAACTATTTACGGAAGATAAAAAGTCTATAACAGAGAATTTGTTTCCAAAGGAAAGGAAAAGATTCATCGAGAATTTCACAAAATCAATTCGTTCTTATTTTTTTGACATATTGTCAATAGATGAACCGTGCATGGGTTCTAGTGTTACTAAGAAGCCTATTGAAAATTTCAAATTATTGAAAGGGCAACAAGATGTTTTTTTCAGATATTTCAGGGGCTCAGAAAAGAATGGGATAATTGATCCGTGGAAGATAAGAACATATTTTCAAAATCCTTCCTCAAATTGTGCTATTTCATTAGATCCCGGATGTAATATGATTAGAAAAAATCAGAGGGATATAAACAAATTAAATTGTATTCTCTTTATGAACCGGAGTTTGTCTCGGAATCGATTTTCTTCATTCTGTGATCAAAACAAAGAACAATACATATTCCACAACAATTTACGATTTAAAAAAAGAGTTCTAAAAATAACAGATCAATTCGCTCTATTAATAACTAAGCCTAATCAGGTTTATGATAATACACTTGCTCCTGATATTGATTATCACGTGAATCAATTCTATGAACTGAACAAGAATAGATTCTTGGATCAGATCTTCAACCACAAGAATAAATTGAAGAATCAATCTTTATTGATCCTACTCAATATTACTGATAAAGAGAATGAATATTTAGATCGAATAATCGAAAAAGAATTGATCCAAATCTCTTCCAAAAAGGGTTCAGAAATAGGAACCCCTCTTAACAATTACAGAACTGAAACTTCAAATTGGTACAAATTGATTCGATATAAGATTCACGGGCATTTGAAAAATGCATTCAACAAATTATATTCAATGAACGGGTCCAGTCGCAATTTAAAGGATCAAATTCGAACAAATTGGATAGAAAATGAAAATTTGAATAATGTATCGAAAGATACAATTAACCGACATCCATCAAATTGGAGAAAAGGTCAAAAAGAATGGTTTGATCATTCTATTCTTCGAACTGATAAATGTATCAATCGGAATTTGAATGTGTACAAATGGTCCAATCAGACCGAATACTTGAAGAGATGTTCGAAACATCTTGTTTCTAAACAAAACGATTTGAAAATAGTGTTCGATCCGATTGAATCATGTGCTAATAGAGATTCAATTGGTTGGTCTGGAAGTCCCAACAAAAAAGATTATTCTAAGTTTTCTTTGATTGCTGAAAATACTGTGAAGATCTTTCTTTCTAAGAAATCCATTTCTCATTCGGCTATTTTCATTCCCGAGTTTTTCATTGATAAGTTAAAGGGTATGAATGATCAACTCTTCAATAAGTTGTTAAAATCAATTGGTGTTCGAATCGTTCATTTAAAAACATTCAAACCCTTTCTTTTGGATAACCATAATCTTTCACAAAGATCGAAATTCTTGATCGACGAAAGAACAGTAGCACAATTTTTCTATCATGAGATGCCGGTGAATCGATTTATTATTGACTTATTCGAGAATGAAAAGAATTGCATGGAATTGTTCGATAACACTGATTTTTCGACGATATCCAACGATCGAGACAACTGGTTGAATCCCGTAAAACTATCTAATCAAAGCTCATCGAGAGCTTCTTTTTACAAAGCAAATACACTACAATTCTTCGATTATTCACATCATCCTCGGTTCAATTATAAGAAAAGATTACCTTATTATATGGAAAGGATTCATACAAAAAATCATAATCTTACATATGGACAATTATTCAATATTTCGCCCATCCACAGCAATCTATTTTCTTTGTCCATTAGTGAAATAAGACCTGTTCACTTGGAGAAAGATACTATTTCACTTATAAAGTCACAAGTATCTAACATATTCTTACCTAAATATTTGCAACAAAGCGGTAACCAAACGTTTGTATCAATCTATGACTTGTACAAATCTTTCGATTTACTAACTCGATTGAATCCATTTGTTCATGATAAAATAGATATTTCCTCGATCGAAGAGATTTCTACAACGCCTTTAACGAGAGAACGAATAGCCAATTTCGAAAAAACTTCTTGTCAGCCCTTCTTAAATAGATCCGATTTAGAAGAAAACAACTTCGATCAGTACCTTAAGGGGGGTTTCAGTTCAAACATGGGTCTTATTCAAACTCAATCTTATCGAGATGATTTACTATCCGAAATCTTTCTAAAAAGAAAAGATAAGAACCAGGAAATGCTTCATCGGATTCGAGATCGGTTTGTAAAATCTAGTTCAACAGAAGGTTCAAAAAACAGAATTGAGAACAAAGCCATAGATAAAAGAAGCACCCTTTTCAATTTCTCTAAAGAGGAACGGAATCTCTTACCATTTTGTTCACCGCGTTTTAATGAACGTGCTAAGAAACAAGAGATGCATAGGATCTCTCAAATAGAGAGTCTTTTTAAAAAATGGGATTTGTTCCGAGCATATACGCCATGGCTCTTGACTTCTGCATGGTGGAAATATCTTGAGAATCTACTTCTAGAGACTTTTCCGGAGATATTGCTAAATAGCAGTGATCAACTTGTATCTATTTTGCATGATATTATGCATAAATCGAATCTATCGTGGGCAATTTCTCATCAATTATGGGCACTTCTACAATGTAATCTGAGAACCAATATCTTGGATAAGTTTTTTTCTTTATGGAATCTTTGTTCATTCAAGGAAATGATTAATCAAAAGAATGAGTCATCGGTTCTATCTATATGGGCACATCTGAGATTGCTGAATGCTCGGGAGTATGAATATTCGATCCTTATCCTTTTTTTCGTCCTTGGATATTTCGTTCTTCGATATTCTTTCGTTGTTTCCTCAGCCTTTATTGAGTTACAGATACACCTTGAACGCATCAAAGATTTAATGGATCCGTCATACGCGATCGAGTTGCAAAAACTGATGGATCATCCTTTGCCTGGTCTGCTTTTCTCTATGGATATAAGGGACATATCCATCTATTTTCTGGACGAATTGATCTATTCTATGAGGAATAGAAAGTTTTATTCACCTATAAGAAGAGAGTTGAACAGATCGTGCTTCAGCATGGATATCTCTGGAAAAGAGAGAGAATTACTAGTTCAGTTTCTAATAACAGAAAAAAACATCTCTCAATTTGGATCGAATTTGACTCACAGTCATAATTTCTTCAAGAATGAATTTGATTATCAAATCACTGAACAGCCGGGACTTATTTACCTGATCTATTTAGCCGACACTTATCAGAAAGATCTAATGAATCACGAGTTCGATCAATCTCGTTTAACAGAAAGATGGGTCTTCCTCGCTTTTTGTCGGAAGATTACCTCTTCACAAATCTTTAGGGGTTTGAACCTCACATTTCATGGAAAACCTTTCTCACTCCACTTAGGATCATCCCTTTCCAAAGGGATTTTACTGATAGGTCCTGCGGAAACCGGACGATCCTATTTGGTCAAGGGTCTAGCAGCAGACTCTTATGTTCCTCTGGTAAGAATATCCCTAAACAAGTTCCTGTATGACAAAGGTGAATATTCTAATTTCCTCGATATACGAAGTATGAATAATGTGGTGCAAAAAATGCACCAATTCAATCTCACCTTCGAATTGGCAAAAAGAATGTCCCCTTGCATAATATGGATTCCAAACATTCATGAACTGAATGTCAATTACTTAACTCACTTTTTCCTTGGTTTATTAGTGAACCATCTCTCTAGAGATGATGAGAAAGATTCTACTAGAAATCTTCTTGTTATTGCTTCGACTCATATTCCTAAAAAAGTGGATCCAGCTCCAATAGCTCCAAATCGATTAGACAGATCAATCAATGTTCGAATGCTTCCTATCCCACAACGACAAAAGGAATTTCCTATTCTTTTACGCAGCAAAGGGTTTGACTCGGAAAAAGAGTTGTCTTGTCCCAAGGAATTTGGATCTAGAACCATAGGTTCCAATGCACGGGATCTAGCAGCACTTGCCAATGAAGCCTTATCAATTAGTATTACCCAAAATAAATCAGTTATAGGCACTGATACAATTAGATTAGCTCTTTATAGACAAACTTGGGGTTTGCAATCTATAGATAATCAGGTTGGATCCGGTCAAAATTACGAAATACTTCCCTATAAGGTGGGAAAAGCTGTTATACAAAATACACTTAGAAGGAATTCTTCTATGAATCCTCTATCTATTAATAATGAATTATGGAAGAAAAGGTTTTCTTATTTGTCCAAATGGTATTTAGAACCTTCTATTGCTGGAACAACTATGAAGGAATTGACCATACTCCCCCATATTTTGGGTTGCTTGGCCGGATCAGCAGCTCGAGATTCCTGGTTTATATCGGGACAAAATAGAGAGAATTGGATTCCTCTCGATAGATTCGCTGAGCATGATTTCGATTTAGCTTCTGGTCTTTTAGAAAGTCTTCTGGTGGAGTTTCCATGGTTAGGAATATGCCGGGGTAAGCCTGATAAGAATCAAATCACATTTGCTCCTCAGCCCAAAACGAGAAATCATCTCAATGTGATGCGAAAAGGGGTTTATTCTATGGTCAATAAAATGTTTATATATAAAGAATATGAATTGAAGTTTCAACAAGAAACTCCCGGCGCAAAACAAATGGATGAAAAATTAGTCAATAACATAGTTTGGGCTCCTAGGATCTGGCGTCTTAGTTTTCTTCGCAGTAATCTATTTGATCGTACAAAAAGACCCAATGAATTGGGATTTTCGTATCAGTTCGGATTGTTTCAAGAGGAGCAGGCCAGTTACTGTAAAAGGGTTAGAGAGAATTTAGAGTCTCTCCAAAAAGGACCACATAAAAAGGGGTTTTATGTTCATGAGAGAAATCATTCTAACGCAAGACAAAAGAATCTACAACATATACAGTCTCAATTGGAAGATATATCATTACAAGAGCGGTTTGAAATAGGAATATTTCAATTTTCTATACAATATCAAATGCGATCTAAATCCTCTAATAAACCAATGTTCTTTCTAGGAAGACGATTTCTTTGGGATCCCACAGGTTTTCTATTTCAAGATCAGCACCTTGTGTTTTCACGTCGGGAATTTTTTGCAAATGAAGAAATGCTGAGAAGGCTTTATATTACTTACGGTTCAATAAGAAGACAAGAAAAACATCTCTTCCCTAAAAAAAGTATCCAAGGTGCTTTTCATAGATATAATTCAAAATTCATGACCAATTCGGTCATAAATTCGTGGAAACAATTGCCTCTTGCAGAAAAGGAACATATTGAGGCTTTCAAACGCATTCAAGCAATTGGTATCCGATTGAAACGTATACAGCCATATACTCCTACATTTCTATATCAACGTTGGTTGATTGAAAATCCGCAAGAAAAGGTTGATCGCTTCGAATTGTTAATTCATCGCCAAAGATGGCTTGAAACCAATAGTTCATTATCGAATGAATCTTTTCTTTATAATACTCTATCCGAGAGTTATAAATATTTATCAAATCTGTTCCTATCTAACAGAATGTTATTGAATCAAATGACAAGGACATTGTTGAAAAATAGATGGCTTTTTCCGAAGGAAATTGAACACTTAATTCATACAACAAAAGATAGATTTCACATATCTATTTTAGCCGGAAAAATCTGTCATCATCGATGAAAGGGCAATGAAATGAAGTAGAACGAAATTGACCGGGTAGTAGGGTCGTGGAAACAAATGAGAAGTTCTACATCTGCTTCGATTTCAGATCCTATTCGAAAATGAATCCTTTCTCGGTCTTGTCCAAGAATGGAAAGTATGTTAGAAGAAGAAAAAAGAAGAACAAAGAGTTGATAGATCTTGAATTTGAAGATAGATTCCTTATTCCGAGATCTCGACCGTGTAAGAGTGAGCATAGCAAGGAATATGAGCCAAGTCAATTTGATTGAACTTAATGAGGTATTCTCTACTATGCTTACCCCTTATTTCTTCGATTTTGGTTCTGGTACTCTTTTTTTTTCTTACACTTCCCATTCGGAAGAAAGGATCCCTTATTTGCCTATAGAGTCACAGGATTCAACATTGGTATAGTCGTTTAAGTTCGATCGCAACTCCCGGATCTTGCAAAACTTTAAGAGGGGTATATAGATTCTCCTCAATCTATGTCCTTAATTGCGTATACCTCATAATTAGTAAGAAACAAGCTTCATGCATTCTTTAATGGACATAAAAAGAAATAGAAACATTCCACCTGAGATTTGGTCTTTTTCATTTTTTCATTCAATTTCTCCCATATGTTCCTTTGTGGAATGTACTCCATCTGTTGGGTCACGGGGGGGGGGCATTTTCCCAGAAGTTTCTATTGATCTACCTGCATTTGTGTGATTCCTGTTGAGGTATCTACTCGGGGGATGGGTGCAGGGCGGACCATTTTGAAATGGACTTCTCCATTCATTAGATAGAGAAGATCGCCAAGATCTTGTGATCCACTGTCGAACCTATTCCAACAGCTTTAACTCATATCGTATATAGGGAATCGTCGGAATACTTCGTATCAACAGATATCGAATAAATCGATCTCGGTACATTGAGATAATCAATTAGATCCGATATTTGTTATTGAATTGCTCATTCAATAAGCATTCTCAATATTATGCCTTGAAGAGGACTCGAACCTCCACGCTCTTTAGCACGAGATTTTGAGTCTCGCGTGTCTACCATTCCACCATCAAGGCATCCCGAAAGTGAATCATATTCCATGAGTATGATATCTATATTACGATCATCTATCATTATAGATGGAATGTAGAATCTATGACAAAGATAGAGTATTGGGGTATTTATATCGATCGGTTATATAGGTCCAAGCCTAATATATCACCAACTTCTTTCGATTTTCATTATCCGGAGGATATTTCATATACATCAAAAATATGCACGATCGAACATCTTTTCTTTTTCGATTCAATAGAAGCCTAGAGAAGCGAACATGGTACCCAAATAATGATATGTCAAAAGCAGGTTCGATCATATGTGCGCATATATCGATTCCTAAATAGAATGGAACGACGTAGATATCTATCTACATACGTTCGAATGACCTTTTCCCATAATGAAAATGTATATAGCCCTATTAATAACCCTATTCTAGTCTAGAATGAACTTCTAATTCGATGATCAAGTTGATCTCATAATTAGAAGTTCATCTCAGAATCTCGGCCTATTCCCATTTTGGGCGGGACAAATCGACTAATTCTTCCGGATTGAACGAATAAATAGACCTTAAAATAAGGTATCCTGAGCAATTGCAATAATTGGGTTCATTACTATTCCCAGTGTAGTAGATGCTGTTACACATACAATCATACTCAATTCGATAGAATTTTTTGATATGAAAGAAGATGGAGATCTTCTATAATTTTGCACGTGAGGAGTTATTTCTTTGTTTCGCTCAGTCATTAATAACTTGATTATTTTTAGATAATAGTATATAGAAATAACGCTCATAAGGGGTCCTATCGAAACCAATAAATATGAGCCTGCCTGCCACCCGCACCAGAATAGATAAAGTTTTCCAAAAAAACCTGCTAATGGAGGAATACCTCCTAAGGATAGTAAACATAAAGCTAAAGAGAAAGCCGAAAAAGGATCTTTCGTATATAATCCTGCATAATCTCGAATGTTATCAGTTCCTGTGCGTAGACCAAATAATACAATGCAAGCAAAAGTTCCTAAATTCATGAAAATGTAGAACAGCATATAAGTTATCATGCTTGCATATCCATTCTTTGAGTCTCCAGCAATTATTCCAATAATGATATATCCAATTTGACCCATGGACGAATATGCAAGCATACGTTTCATGCTCGTTTGGGTAATAGCAATTAAATTGCCTAATATCATGCTAAGAATAGCTAATATTTCCAAAAGAAGATGCCATTCGTTCGATGAAAAGTAGAAAATAAGATCGAAAATTCGAGTGGCTAAAGCTGAAGCAGCTACTTTCGAAGTAACAGAAAGAAAAGCAACGACTGGAGTGGGAGAGTTAGAGTCGAAAAGAGGATCCCTCACTCCTTTCTCTCATTCAAAACCGTGCATGAGACTTTCATCTCGCACGGCTCCTAAGTGATAAAAAAAGAAGGACATAATCATCTTATTCCTTTTTCATTACCTTCCTCGCGTATGTATAAGACCGAATCGATTCAATTTATAGAAAAGGATTACTAATCCTTAACTTCCCGAGGAATCCTCCATCAGCGGTTCCCATAGTGAATCACTGACTTTCTCGATCTTTTTGACTTCGGTTCCGCAAGAACAAGTCAAAAAGATTGAGAAATAGAACCATCTGATTTTATTCGTTCTCAATAGCCATGAGATAATCATCTTAGGGTGATCTTTTTGTCGACGGATGCTTCTATTACACTCGTAGTCCTTGAAGGATGAAAACTGACTATGTAGCATTTACATCGAGAATGAAAGTATTGTATACGTCATTGGTCTGATCCTTTGTAAGAACTACCCGTAATAACTGACTTGCAAAATATCTCTGTTTATTCAAAGATATTAGTTATTTTTGACCTTGCTTTACCTTAATTGTTATTTCAACAAAAATCTCGCGAATAACTTTTGGTAAAAGTTATGCCTTAGCCCGAGTGGGGATAACAGTCTTTTTCTCTTCCGCATGTCCATAGAGTTTTTATAGATCTAAACATCTCTAAAAAAGATATATATCCGCTTATTATAGGGGTAATAATTCGTCGAACGAATCGCACTCCTTCATATACGTCAGGGGTCCATTGATGAAAAGGGACTAGAGAAAGCTTGAATCCAATTCCTACAGCTATGGATATGAGCGCAATCAAAATTCCTGGGGAGTTATACATTTGTGTATTTATGAGACCATTTACTACTTCTTGAAGCTCAATCTCTCCCCCGGATAGACCGTATAGCCAAGAAAAACCATAAACCAGAATAGAAGAGCTTGCCCCACCCATAAGTAAATATTTCATAGTAGCCTCATTAGACCGTACATCTCTCTTGGTATATCCAGATAATAGATAAGAACATAAACTGAAACATTCCAGAGCTACGAAGATAGTGACTAAATCATTAGCACCACATAAAACCATTCCCCCTAGAGCAGCTGTTAATAGGAATAACAGGAACTCTGTTATAGCCATTTCTGTACATTTGATGTACTCCACGGATAGAGGAATACATAGAGTTGAACATAGTAAAATGAGAAATCGAAAGATTTTGCTGAAATTGCTCGTTTGGAAATTACCCAAAAAGCTAATCATAGGTTCTTCTCTCCATCGAAATAATAAGACCGTTATGCTCATTACTAAACTTGTTAAAGAGATGAAATAGAACCAAGGTGTATCTTTTTGATCAGAGGTTAGATCGATCATCAGAAGAAGAATTAGGCCGAGAATTAGGATACATTCTGGGAAAATAGAACCTCCATGGAAGAGAAGCAAATGAAACTCTTTCATAAAAATGATCTCAGGGTATAATTGAAAATGAAGTTTTCATTTTGTACATGCCAGATCATGAATTAGTAACTTCATTCAATCTCCGAAAAAGTCTCAATCTTTTTCAACTTTCTATTCTTGGAATAGGAGATTTGCATAATCCTCATGAATAGGATCAAATCTTATCTCAGAATCTTATTCTTTATTAAGCAAGCCCCCCCCCCGAGAGGGCTTGGTTGATCTAGGATTTATGTTTCATCCTTGTTTTCTTTTATCTTTCGTTCGTTCCGATAGACATATTGATCAATTTCGAAGAAATATTTCTCTTTCGAATCGATCTATCTGTATAGATCAGATAGATCTATCCATATAGATAGATCTCGATCCTGTTCATAGATTAACGGAAATGTGCAAAAGCTCTATTGGCCTCTGCCATTCTATGAGTCTCTTCCTTCTTGCGTATAGCATTGCCATTCCCTCTGGCGGCATCCATTAATTCGTAACTCAATTTGAAAGCCATATTTCGACCCGGCGGACGTTTTCGAGATGCCCCTAATAACCAACGAATGGCAAGTGCTTTTCCTTGTGTAGATCTGATTTCAACGGGAACTTGATAAGTCGATCCACCTACACGTCTTGCTTTTACTGTTACATTGGGAGTTACTCCCCGTATCGCTTGGCGTAAAACAGATAGTGGATTTTTTTCTGTCTTTTGTTGAATATTTTTCATGGCTCGATAAAGAATTCGATAAGCCAATGATTTTTTTCCATGTCTAAGAATACGGTTAACCAACATGTTAACTAATCGATTCCGATAAATTGGATCGGATTTTGCAGTTTCTTTTTCTGCAGTACTTCGACGTGACATGAGTGTGAAAAGGGTTCAATAATCCATTTCATAAAGGCTAAAAATGAATCACTTATTTCGGCTTTTTGACTCCGTATTGTAGGGTGGATCTCTAAAGGTATGAAAGATCTCCCTCCAAACCGTACATACGACTTTCATCGAATACGGCTTTCCACATGATTATATAGGTAGATATGAGATCTATTCTTTATGTATATAATTCTGTTTACTCACTTTAAATTGAGTATCCGTTTCCTTCCTTTTTCTTGCTATGATTGGAAATCTCGTATTTTACATATCTGTACGATCAAGTCCTTAGGTTCCCAAAAGAGTGTAAAAAAAAAAAAAGTGTTTCAAATCATTGCTATTTGACTCGAACCTGTTCTAAAAAAGTCGAGGTATTTTGAATTGCTTGTTGACAAGTCGGGGAAAACTTATGAAATGATTTCAATATTGAACCTTAGACGTATAATAGTTCCAAATCTCTTTAGAAATAAGATCTTTTGTCCTATGGTAGCCTGCTCCAGTCCCCTTACAAAACTTTCGTTATTAGGTTAGCCATATACTTCACATGTTTCTAGCAATTAACATGGCATCATCATAAAATGATACAAGTCTTAGATAAGAATATACAACGCACTAGAACGCCCTTGTTGACGATCTTTTACTCCGACAGCATCTAGGGTTCCTCGAACAATGTGATATCTCACACCGGGTAAATCTTTCACCCTTCCCCCTCTTACTAATACTACAGAATGTTCTTGTAAATTATGGCCAATACCAGGTATATAAGCAGTGATTTCAAATCCAGAGGTTAATCGTACTCTGGCAACTTTGCGTAAGGCAGAGTTCGGTTTTTTGGGGGTGGTAGTGGAAAAGTTGACAGATAAGTTACCTTTACCGTCACTCTACAAAACCGTACATGAGATTTTCACCTCATACGGCTTCTCGTTCAATTCTTTTGAAGTAGGAGAAATTTGAAGTAGAAGAAATTGGATTCTTTTCGTTATCCGAGAATCTTCATATTCTCTTCCTTTATTATGTCCCAAGGAGTAACTAGAACGAATTCAGTCACGTTTTCATGTTCTAATCGAACACTTTCCATTTTTCTTTA